ATTAAAACGGAAATAGTCACTGTTAAAACTTCAATAATAGATATAACTATAGGTAAATATATCATAGTATTAAATATATTGATTTAAATGTTTTATTAAGGTAATATATAGTAGCTTAAACTATATATTATGTACTTTAAATAATTTACTTAAAAATAACCATATTTATAGCTTTTTTTTTATTTAGCAAACTTATTATTTAATCTTATCCTTAATTTTTTTTTCTATGACTTATTGGCTATAGTGTAAACCAATACGGGCTCAACACAATACTTATTAATTATGGTCAATATTATGAACAGAATATAAAGACCTGTTTAAAATTTAATTGGATGATAAGAAAGATAAACAACAACAAACAATAAATAAGTGGTTATGTATTATTAATTTATAAATATATATGTATTTATATGTAATATTACCCTATAAGATAAAACCTATTAATTTAATATTATTAAAACTGATATATTTATCATAAATAGCACTCACACTCAAACTGATAATTTAAATTTTGAAGCTCCCTGTGTTTACAATTAAATTATTGTCATATTAGACATAAACGCAGGCAAATACGCAGACGGTTACGGATTAGTAGTAGTAGTAGTACAATACAAAATTATTTATGTAAAAAACTAAGCTTTTTACCTTTGTAAAAAAAAAAATAAATTATATTTAGACATATATATAAAAAATATGCATAAACCTAAATAGATTTGGACTTTCCAATAATATTAACTTAAATAGGGCATATAAAAATATAAATATATATCACATATTGTTAATTAAAAAAAAAAAAAAAATAAAGATTATAGTGCCACAAATAGCACTATTATCTTTATGATGTAATTTACACATATATTAAAACATTGGCACTTTATATCCTACTAATACAATTACATAAGTAGTAGTTTACACATATGTTAAAACATGGGCACTAGCTGTGCTAATATAAAAAATGCAAAGGTATAGAGAAACACAAAAGAGGTGAATATTTTTTTATTCGGATGATTACATGCATGTAATTTATGATACTCATTAAATTAATTATAAATTATACCTCTATGAAGTAGAAAACTCATTTTACTTTAATTCCATGTTTATTCTCTTTTTCACGTTTATTACGATCATGTCAGAGTACCTTTTTTAATAAAACTATATATACTGTTTCATTACAATATGAATAGGTATTGGTTTTGATATAGCTTCGTGCCGCTTACGTTATATATTCGGTAACTTAGTACTTTAGAATTCTTATTCCTTTACACAATACTAGGTCAGTGTTTTGGTACTTAAGTAAGTATACCTAGAAGCTTAATAATATTTATAATGAAAATCCAAAGTTTTACTTTTTTTATCTCCAGGTTAAAGACTCATTCTATTTCGCCTACTTTACTGAATATTACATCCCGTTGTTATTGTACTAAAGAAAATACACAGCTTAATGATTCGAATCCTTTTTTATCTCCCATTCCTAGCGACTATATCCATAGTAAAGGTTTAGCTGTAAATGTTTTCTTTTACATGTATGAAATTTACGATAAACTCAGTTTCACTGACAAGATTCATAAATATACTCATATCAACACCCAATTTTGATGTAGAGGGTTTGGATGTTTCTCATAAATTATATTGAGATCTTAAAAAAGATTCAATCTCAGTTTTAGTACTTATATTTACTGGTTTTCCCTCATGTATACTGCTAAATACTGAAATATTTATTTTAAAAGAGATTCTTTATTTGTAATAGAGGTTGGAATATTATTACTAGTTGAATAAAGTCTTGACTTACCTATATTTTTTGGTATTACACAATCAAATACCCCTTGATTTACATATATGTAATTAAATTTATCTGATCTTATTCTCATTTTATTTATTATTTTATTAAAATAAAAGAGGCAATTATTTAAGTTTTGTTTAATCCCTCAACTATCAAACAAATGGATTTTACCGCATATTATTATTTCCGCTAATTATTTATCAGATATTATATATTAAATAGGTAATTTATTATCATCATCATTTTTTGGTGCTAGTGGTAAAACAGGAAGAAGACGAGAACCAGTATATATATTTCCCCCACTGTCTGTACTTCTGACTTCTTTTTTATTTGAAAAGTCGAGATATGGTAAATATTATTCTTTTCCTATATTGTTAAAATTATTTAATGAAATAAAGATGGGATAATCTAAATTTAATATTGCCAATAAATATGCATTTAGTCTGCTATCTAATTTACTAATTACATGGCGTTTATTACTACTTCCACCACTCATGGATACACTAGCATTTGATGTTTTAGCTATTTGTATGATCTTGCATCAACTAAAGTTATCTGAAATAAATAAGTATTCATGATTGTAGTCATTAAATTCATTTTGACTTATTAATTGTTGGAACAGTAAACTATCAATAAAGTAAATATTTACTTCTTTATTATCAGATAAATGATGTCTTTTTTTTTTCTTTATTTAACAAATGTTCGTCTGAAGTTATAAATATTATATTAACTTTATTGATTTTTAAGTTTATAAAATATTTAATTATTATTTCTGAATCTAATCATAATTCTTGATTAGGAAAAAATAAAGCTGCAATCGTACTGCACTCTTTTAATATAGGGTTATACTTTATATTAGTAAGTGTGAAAAAAAAATTCCTGTCTGTGAGCTTAAATTTAAATGCTGTATCCATTGTTTGTTGTTTTATTTGTTGTTGGTTAAAAGAGGCAATATTCCTCAAATTGATAGCTATATTACTAATAGCTATCTACCTAAAATTGTTAGGCTATTTTATTGTCTTGGTCTTCTACGATTTCACAGTCATCGTATATTATTTTTTTATCTTTTTATATTCTTCATACGTAGATCTTAGTTCAATCTTAATCTCTTTTCTTATACTAGTATTAGGATCTCAAGATTTTTTATAACTTTTATAATTCTTATATTTATCTCTATCTTGTTATATTAATTATCAGCATAATCTACGTTTAGTTTTATTTTTAATAGTTTTATAGGCACTACCTATTTTACCTTTAGCGACTACTAAAGGAATGGAATGGAATGGAATGGAATGGAATGGAATGGAATTATTTTGTTCTCCATTATTTGTATTATTATCGTAAAATAATATGTCTGAATTTATATCATTTGTTGAACATATAATATTATTTAATATAAAAATATCAGAATTTAATATATTTATTAAAAAATAAAAATATAATGATGTTATAATAGTAATATATTAGTAAAATAATAAGCATATTGAGATAAAAAATATATCAATTAAATGTAATCTTATAATTCGGGACTTTGTTATTAGAGACTTAAAAATTTGAGACTTTATAATTTGAAATTTAATATTCATTTTTATTTTGTATTATTGTTAAAAGAGGCTATACCTCAAAATTATAAATAACTATTATCTTAGTTATATTAAAACATATGAAGCTAAAAAACCACATAGTGCTATATTAGAGTGTATATAGCTATACTTGTTATATGTTATAATTTATAAAATTAAATAGTCTATTATACCATGTATGATTATAATAATCTATATCTAAACACTATCAATGTACATTTAGTATCATTATAACGAGATTAAATATCAGATAAACTTTCACATGAAATATCAATAAATTTATTAATTTCATAAACACTAAAAACAAAAGGTGTAGCAATATATATTAACTCTCTATCTAATGTTAGTATTATTATATTTAATGAAACTATTTGGTTTTGTTCTAATTTAAAAAGCACCTCATCGTAAAATCTTAGTACAGCTGATGATAAAAGTACATCATCAACCACTTGATCAAAAACATCATAATAAAAATTTGAAAGTTTGAATGTCATAATAAATAAAAAGTTTGATTATTAATAAAAGGGGCTTAATACCCAAATTAGAGTAGCAAAGTTAAAACACAATACTGTAAATTTAATTGTTTTAATGTAGTCTAATAATCTTGTATTTAATCTTGGAAATAATTATATTGTTTATATTCTATTTTAACCTCAACCTCTTGTGAATCATCAACTTCATTTAGATTATTTTTTTTACATCTAATAACAAATAAAGTTATTGGTCTAGACTGAGATGTAATAGAGTCAGATGTTATAGAACTAATTAAAAGATCATCTTCTAATATTTTAATACGATGAAACAAGGCAAAATAACAATTAAGCATTACTTCATGATCCTCAAAATAATCTTTTTTTAAAAACAATCTAAAAACAATTTTTTTGTCTGGAGAAACCAAATGAACATAAACATCAAAAGTTTCATCATAACGAAACGGAGAAATGTAACGCATAAATTCAGAAAATGTAAACTTTTTTGTACTACCAATAGTAACGTAATAATATTCAAACAAAATATTCATAAAACTTTTTTTTTTATATTTTTAATAAGCACAATACTAGATATTATAAGCTCTAGATAAACTTTTTTTTTTATTAATTATTTATTAATTATTTATAAATTAATTATTACTTTTTCTTATTCTACTCTTTAGGATTTAAAAACCAAAGAATTGTACGTTTGATTTTCCTTAGTTTCTTAAGATCACTTGAATCTTTAAGATCCTTTTTAATATACAATATTATCTGATAACAATGTATCAGTTACAAATTTATCCAATACCCCATTTAAGAAATAACTTATTTTAATAACCTTGTTATTATCAGTAAACTTAACTGCTAAAACATAATACTTTGTATTAATATATGATAGATAAAATTTAAATGAACTATCAAAACTAGAAATCTTATCTGTATGATTAGAAGGGAGGAATTTAGCTTGATTTTTAATCTTATCTAAAAAGTTAAAAGTTTCATTATTAATAGTTACATAAATATATGTGATCATATTATCAACAAATTCAACCTTTAATGGTGAACCTAAAGAAGATTCATTCAAAGACACAGGAACATTATAGGTGCTAGTAATTGTATCGACTTCTTTCTTAGTCATCTTATCATTAATAATAGACCTTTTATCTAGACCATACTCAGTTAGAAGTTTAACATCTAATTTTCTAAAAGCAATTTGTATATAAACAATCACGTCATCACTAATATTATATACTTCAAAGGAGTTAGCAAGTCTAGTTTTAACAATATCAAATAATCAAGCTATTTGATCATTATTTTTGTAATCAAATCCAAATTGTTTACCAGTCATACAAAAGCTATCACTAAAATACCTAAGTTTAATATAAACCACATACAAAGAATTAATAGGTAAACAATTCTCTATCTTACTACTAAATGTACTAAAACAGTCTAAATCAGCAGTACTAAAAATAACAAACAATGGTTTATTTGAATCTCTAATATAAGAAGAAGGAATAGGAGCTGAAAAAGAATTATAAGAATTATAAGAAGTAGTAGAAGCATAAAATCTTTTTCTATTCAAACTAATATTAAATAGTTTTTGCAAAGGAATAGTACTTTTTAAAGTAAAGTAAAGGAAGAATAATAACACCAAAGAGGAATATTAGCTAATAGCTTATATTTTTTAATTTTCATTTTGAATATATAATATAGGGGGGGGGGGTTTAACACCATCAGTCGATGTTAAAAATACCTTATCATTGCTATAAATAATGTAAATCCTAGTATCTTACTAAATATATTTAGCTAGTCAAATATGTCCTAGATACTTTATATAAAGTAAGATCATTATTGGACAATTAAAGTATGCCCAGGAAAAGGGGTATAAAATAAGTGTAAAATGAGGATATAAATTTAATAGAGTAAAAGGTGTGTTTAGTAGCTATGTAAACAAATTATATAATATGAAATCACATCCTAACAATGTTACACAAAAGCTGTTGGGTAAAAGTTTACTTAATAATTTATTAGGAAGATTTGGAATGTATTGTACATCTTATTTAATAAAGGAGATAATAGATTCATATATAAATGATTTTAGTTGTTAGTACCATTCTTATTAGATTTAACTTTATAAAGATCACTTACATAATGATTAAATACATAATGATTAAATACATTACATTGTCTGTTAAAGCTATAACCTTTAATTACTTTTACTTTATAGCCATTAGCCTTGGCAAACTTAATCTCCTAAGAAAATTATCACCTATACCATTTACCATTAGGCATTATTAATATTAAATCCTTTATTAAGTGTTATTTATTTAAGAGTAGTATAGTCAAGGGTATAAGTTTTAGCTACAATTGGAATACCAGTACGAGTATTTTAATAGGCAAACAACATAGGACAAATACAAGAAGGAAAAAAAAATTAAAGCTCCCTTACTAACTATGTCTTTTGCTGTTACAGTTATTAAACAGTAACAGATCTGTATTTAAATGCGCTGTAAACTTTATAAGGATGTGATGTAAATTTTATAAGGATATACATTAAACATAGGTGATTTTTTGTTTTTAAAATTACTCATCTTTATTTAATAGAGCACGATACTAGAAAAGTAACGAGAATTATAATTATAAACCTCCTAAACTGTAAATCCGTTAGGTTGCCCTGTGTATATAATATTACTATATTGTATAATTAAAAGTGATTATACCTCTATGTTACGCAACCTATAAGATAGGGGTAGGGTGCATGGCAACGGTAACATTACATAAATAATAAAAATATACAAATATTTGTAAACTTTATGCTTGATATATTAAACAAGATACATTATAATGTAAACCATCTAATATTGGAGAAGGGTATACACCAAATATAATTGTAAATGCCACAAGTGTAAATAAAATATAAAATTCACGTTTATTTAAATCAGGTATATTAGCAATAAAAAACTTAGAAAATGATCCAGCAAAACAAATTTTTGTAAACATATTTATGGTATAGGCAGCAGATAATAGTATAGAAGAACAAGCTAAAGCACCTACTATAGGCAATCTTTCAAATATTCCGTATAGGGAGAGAAACTCTCCTATAAAATTTAAAGTGAGAGGTGTACCTACATTACCTAAACATAATATAAAGTAAAAAATAGAAAATAAAGGCATGATTTGACTCATACCTCTATAATAAGTTATTAATCTTGTAGAAGATCTATCATATAAAACACCCCCTGCACAAATAAATAATCCAGAGGAAGCAAATCCATGGCCTAAACCTAAAGTAATACCACCCTCAATCCCTTGTATTGTATTACTAAATACTCCTAATAGGTAAACTGAAGCATGGGAAACAGATGAGTAAGCAATAAGCTCTTTAACATCTATAGTTCTTAGAGTATTTATACTAGCATATATAATAGATATAACTCCTATTAAATAAACTAGATATGTGTAATCTAAATAAGCTTTAGGCAACAAAGGTAGTATTAATCTTAGTATACCATATAGACTTAATTTTAAAACTATACCAGCTAAAATTATACTACCACCTAAAGGTGATTCAACATGAGCTTTTAATAGTCAAGTATTTAAAAATATAGTTGGTGTTTTTACAGCAAAAGCTATAAAAATACCAAAAAATAAAAATAATTGAGAAAAATATTTAAAATTTGTTTTATATAGTGCATCAAAATCCGTTGTCCCCATTATTGAAGACATTGTAACAATAGACAATAGTAAAAATAATGAGCCTAATAGTGTATACAGAAACAAGTAAAAACATGCTCTTACTCTGTTATTAGAACCAAAGAATCCAATTAATATAAATAAAGGAGGTAAGATACTTTCAAAAAATATATAGAATAATAGTATATCTAGTACTAAAAACACGAATAACAACAATGTTTCTAGTAATAACATTATTATCACATATGATCCAATATTTTCAGATATTGATGTTCAATTAGATAATAATGAGATAGGTGTTATAATAGTTGTTAACAACAAAAAATATATAGATAACCCATCTACACCTAAATAAAAATCAAAATAACTTATTTGATGATATTCTCGTACAAATTGAAATTGGTTGCTACTAAAATCAAAACCAATAAAAATAATAAACGATAAGAACAAGTTAACTATAGATGTAGTTAGTCCTATATACTTAATTCGTTTATTAAGACTAAAATCTAGCCTATCATGCCAAGACGCATTTATGTAAATAAAAACAATTAATATTCCTGTAATAGGAATACCTAGCAAAAGTAAAAGTAACATTTTTATTATAATTATAAAAAGTTAAAATAATCCCCAAAATTACGTCTATATAATTAATAAATAACAAAATTTTTTATTTAGTTTAGACAGATGTATTTAGTATTTAAGATAAAATAATATATCTGTAATTTATAATCGAGTTATCATAATGTAAAACGGTACATGGCCACGGTAACATTATAATAATATATATCTTTATATAAATATAATATAACATAATTATAATATAGTAAAAAAAAACTAAGTTTAGTTTTTAAAAAAGTGAGATTATTACTAAGTTTAAATAAGGTGATATTTATTTAAACATAGGTTCATTTAAAGTATCAATTATAAGCTGCCTTTACCATTTACCTTAACCTTTTCAAAAAAAAAATAAACAAACAAACTAAACATTATTAATAATAATAAACTACTATGAGTTAAAGATAGGTATGCCATTAAAATATAATAAATTAAACCAATTAATATATACAAAGCATAAGATGTTATAACACCAGTATCTAAACTTCCCAAATTGTTACTAATTTTAAGTAGTCCTTTTTCTAGACCATAAGGTCCTAATAGTTCTACGGAACCTTTATCTAAAACCCTGGTAGTTTGTCCTCCTAATTTTAATACGAAACGAGTTATATATTTATTATATAAAAGTTCAAATAAAAACCGTAGGTTGAAAAAACTAAATATATTATAACCCACTCTAGTAAATTTAAATGAAATAAGTATGTTAGGTAAGAATTCAGATAAAACTAAAGATATAGCACAAACTGTAAGGGTGAAAGCTAAAGGTAGTAATTTAAATAGACTTGGTACAGCGAATTCAGTATCTAACATAATTTCATGTATAGGATGTATAAATAAGCTATTGTCAGAAAAGAAACCAGAACCTAATCCTATAAATATATCCTTAGTTATATAACCAAAAAAGATAGAAAATACAGCTAATATAATTAAAGGTAGACATATAAAAATATTACCTTCATGTGCTTGTTTATAGTTAATTAAGGGGCCATTCGGATTAGTTAAAAAAGTTAAATATAAAACTTTAACTGAATATAAAGTTGTAAACATAGCACCTATGGTGGCTATAAAATAAACAACAGTAGTAGAAAAATAGAATTGTCCATATGCTGATTCAAGTATAAAATCTTTACTATAGAACCCTGTCATAAAAGGGAAAGCCACTAAACTAAGGGAAGCTATTAGCATTACTGAATAAGTTAAAGGTAAAAAAGGTCTTAATCCACCATATTTCCTAAAATCTTGATTATCAGCTAAAGAATGTATTACAGCACCAGCTCCTAAAAATAAAAGTCCTTTATAAAAGGCGTGATTAATTAAATGAAATAAGGCAATATTATAAGATGATAAACCTACTGCAATAACCATCATCCCTAATTGGCTCATAGTGGAATAAGCTATAACTTTTTTAATATCTTGTTGAAATAGACCTATAAGAGAACTAAATATAGTAGTAATAGCTCCTACTCATAAACAAAGTATTAGTACTGTTGAACTATATTCTATTAAAGGGGCTGTACGCATTAGTAAATATACACCAGCTGTTACCATTGTGGCAGCGTGTATTAATGCAGAAACAGGTGTAGGACCCTCCATCGCCATAGGTAATCAGATGTGTAGACCAATTTGAGAACTTTTAGCCATAGCACCAATCAAAAAACAAATTCCTATAATTGTAACAATATTTTCACTAACATAAGGAGCTAATGAAAATACAGTAGAGTAATCTATATTACCAAATGATCATAATATAGCAAACATACCTAAAGTTAAAAAGCAATCACCCACTCTATTTGTTAAAAAGGCAGACATAGAACTTAGATTAGCTGCTATTCTTGTAAATCAAAAACCTACTAATAAATATGAACATATTCCTACACCTTCTCAACCAATAAACATTAATAAAAAATTATTAGCTGTAACAAGAATAATCATCATAAAAGTAAATAAACTTAAATAACAAAAAAACCTTTGATTATGTGGATCATGACTCATATATCCTATTGAATATATATGTACTAAAGAAGAAACTATTAACACAGGTATTAACATAGAAACCGTTAATGCATCAAATTGGAATCCTAATAATACAACAAGAGATCCTGATTCAATTCATCTAAAGATTTGTATAGATACAGGGATGTCTTTTAAACCTACTTCAAAAAAAGCAATTATTGCTAATAATGTTGTTACAATTACAGAAACACATGTAACTATTTGTGCCCCGCCAACTCCAATTCTTCTACCAAAAAAACCAGATACTATTGATCCTAATAAAGGTAAGATGATTATGGCTAAATACATTATTTATATTCTATAGCAATGCTTCCTCTTCGTGTTTCCCCTTATCCATAGAAATATTAATTTTTATATTTCCTTAGGAAGGCTGGGTAGACCCATAACTTTTAGATTATGCCTGACTATATCTTAAGCAAATAATTATTATAATCATATAATTATAAACCAACCTACTTTTAGTCGATGAACTGCACACCTTAATACCTAAGGTGCTTGGCTGCGGATTATCTATTTCATTTATTCATACAAATCGTTTTTACCTTACAACGAGTCATTACCTGTTCCATTAATTACATTACTGTATTAATTTGGTAGATTTGTCTTTAAGAACTTCCCGCAATTTGAAGGTTTCGCCTAAAAAAAAATTTTTTTTTTAAGACTAGAAGAAGGTTTACTTCTCCTTTTCTGATCTAATTTATTCTTTGCCTGTCTCATCTCTGTGATTATTTATAGCTTTATCTGTGTTAATTAGCTAAGTACCATTTTTAATTGTAAAATTTGTTATAAACCTTTCCCATCTTTATTTAAATGTTATTTATTGTTAATAATATTTGCTGCACTCTTGAAATCTAAATAATTAAAATACTTTTATCCTAATACCGGTTATTTTTCAAAAAAAGGTATTATATGTATAACTATATGGTCTATTTTTGTTACAATAAACTCACAAACTGTACGTTTTTCATATTTAGCTGCATAACCACAACTAAAGAAATTAACATAACTCTCTAGTAATAATAGATCTATTGAATGTTGACTTATAGAAAAACGTAATCATACAGCTAAACCACTATTAGTTTTAGATTTTTGAACAGTAATAAATAAGTTAGATTCTCTTGTATAAAATCCTGCTATTTATTCTGGTGATAAATTATTATACATTGCTTCCATGTAGTTGTTTGATTTTTATACAGAAACAACTTCTGTAAAAGCATTATTTAAATATTTAGATAAACATAAATTAAGAGATGCTCTAAGGTTAACTATTTTTTGTAATGCCTCTAAATTATTATTTTATTTTTTTTAACAAAAGTAAAGCAACTTGTTTATTAAAAATATAATCAGATGACTTTATAGTTATTAAAGGATAATTATAAAAATGTGGAATAATTATGTTAATTATATCTTTTAGAGTACTAACTCTAAATTCTACCGTTGAGGTATTATTAGGTTTAGATACATAACCTATACCACCGAAAAAGTCTTGGATAGATTTAATTAAAGCTCTATCATTTTCATTAATTTTTATTTGAATTATAGCTTGTACAAATCATCCTGATTTATATCTAATATAATATTGTAATTACAAAATAACCTTTCGCATCAAAAAGCCCAGTAATAAATCAGGGATCAAGTAAATAATTTTTAGAATGGTAGGTAGAATAATTTTTAAAATGGTTGGTTAGATAACTTGTTACTATTATTTTACGAAAATTAACACCCCTGGTACGTAGTACGTAATACGTATACACAAGGTAAAAAATAAGTTTTCTTGCCACAAAATAGACAGAATGAGATTAAAGAACAGTGAAATCTATAAAATGCTACTAATATACCTAAACCTATGGCTGATTCTGCACCAGCTATTGCTATAACATATACAGCATATGTTTGGCCTAATATATCATCAAAGCTAAGCGAACTTACCAGTATTAAGAGCGTAATAGCTAAAAGCATTATTTCTATTGAAATTAGCATTAAGATTATATTTTTTCTGTTTAAAACAAACCCAAGGATTCCTATTAAAAAAAGTATTAGTGATAAATTCATTTTAATAATTATAGATTAAAAGTGTATACCTGTTACAGACATCTACATAATATGGAGGGATACATTTGACTGTCAGTATACTCATGACCTGTTTATATAAATATCTTTATCTTTTACAATAAATTAAAAATTATTTATATATTAATATTTATTGCTGTAATTATTAATATAATTATTTTATTTTATTTATAATGCTACTTTGCTTATTGTCTGATACAACAGATACTTGTCTACTATCAATACTAAGTGCTTTTTTACCTAATTCAAAAGCAAATCCTAATGTTAATACAATAAAAAATATTAACATAATCACTAAACCATATATACCATTAGTATAGGCACTAACAATATAAGGATAAACTAAAAGAATTTCTAGATCAAATAGCAGGAAAAGTAATGCAAAAATAAAAAAGGAAATGCTAAATTGTGTTCTATTTTGTCCCAAAAACGAGTGAAAACCACATTCAAATACACTGTCTTTTTCTTTATATGGATTATGAGGGGCAAATATTAAATTAACAGCCAGCAAAATAAAGGCTAGTAAAGGTATAAAAATAAAAAATAAAATAGTACTGGACATTTAAGGGTTAAACATTATTAGTGCTAATAAATTAGCCAAACTTAGTCATTCTTGAGGGGTGAATATAAATAATAATAATATTAAAGTTAAGCTAGATACAGTAATAGTTAAATAACTTGATAATACTATGTTGTTAACTTTAAATGTTACTTTTTTTTTTAGTAATAAGGGATGATTAACAGTAATAACGCTACCATATAAGGTAACATTTTCAAAGGCTGGATTTAATTTGTATTCAGGTTTATCAAAAAATACTTGTTTTAAAACACCTAAATAATATACAGCACTTACAACACTAGTCAATATAGCTATTAAAGTTAAAAATATATAACCACTATCTAACGCAGCAGATAATACCATTTGTTTGGCAAAAAACCCTATTAGAGGTGGTATACCTACTAAAGAAAAAAGAGTTATAGCTAAACTTAAGGCTAAAACAGGGTTTATATAGAAATAGCCTTTTATCTGACTTATAAGTTGTATTGGTGAGTTATTTCTATCTAACAATTTTAGATATTGTTCTTTATTAGTAATGCTATTCTCAACAGAATCATCATAAATAAATGGATATAATGAATATCCGATACTAATTAATAAAATAAAGGCATTTAAGTTAGATATGCTATACTGCATTAGGTAGAAAATAAAAGCTTGTATAGATTCTATACTATTAATGCTTAAAGCTAATAATATAAAACCTAGATGCGATATAGTACTATATGCAAACAATCTTTTTATTCTAAACTGTGTTAAACCTAAAACAGTTCCTATAATTAGAGATAATAAGGAACTTATTAATAAACTATACGTTCAGCTAAATTTATATGAAAATAAACAATTACTAGTATAGTGTACTAGTTCTAATAAAAAAATTAAAATAGATATTTTAGCTATTATTGCAACAAAAGTTGTAACTATTGTAGGTAGGGCGTCATACACATCAGGACTTCAAAAATGAAAAGGTGCAGCAGATACTTTAAATAAAAATCCTACTGACATTATAAGAAGAGATATGTTAATATAAAAAGGTTTATATCAGTAGGTAACATTACTTATATAATCCTGATTAGCTATATTTGATAAACTAGTTATTATATAAAACCCGTCTAAGTTAGTGGTACCTGAATTTGCATACAATAAACTTGTACCTAGTAGGATAAAACAAGAGGATAAACCTCCTAATAAAAAATAAGTAAGTCCAGCAGAGGTAGATAATTCAGAATTTCTGTACAATGTTGAAAGCAAATATAATCCATAACTTTGGAGCTCTATTGAAATAAAAATAGAAACTATATCACTAGTTGATACTAAAAAGATAGCCCCTGTTATTATAAATAATATAATCAAAGGGTACTCAATTATTTTAAATTGTTGTCCCATTTTATTAATAATTTCTGTTTTATCATAAAAAAACTTAGTTCAAATATTAGATAAGCTAGAATACTCTTTAATTCAAACTTTCCTAGGATAAAAAGCAGTTAACTGCAAAATTATAGCACTCAGTAAAAATATAAATATGTGGAATATTTGCGTTAGAGATGTAGCATGAAATAAGCCCCCAAACAAACCTATTCCTTTACATAAAGATTTATAAATAAATAAGCTGCAAAAAGCAATGGAGATACAGTGAAGCAAAATTATTATTGCCACCCTAGAATAGAGTATAGACATATCTCGTCTAAGAGTGGCAGCATTAGACAGTAGTAAAGATAAAATAGAATAAATAATCATTGTTTTAGTAGGATTCAAACCTACTTTTTTAACTTTAATACTCATCTTACTCTTTTTTGTATGACCTTGTTTATTTAAAAGATAATATGATATGATAAAATGACGATAAGACCATATCACCCTACTTCATATTACTCTATATTTTAATCCTTATATTAAAATTAATCTTATAAACTTAATATTCACCTAATCACACTAAATTTGAAGGGTTTAAACTTAATTTATGCAAAACAATATTAAGAACAAATATGATATGTAGGGCTATCTTGGTTTTACAACCAATAAGCCAAACCATTAACATGTAATAGTGAAAAACATACGATTAAAAATAAATCCTTTAGATAAAAAAAGTTAAAAATAAAACTTTTTTTAATAATAATAATTATATGGTATTAAAACAATTAATAATACTAGCCGGGAGAGAAAATCGAATTCTCATTCTTAATGCATGAAATTAACGTTCTAACCAGTTGAACTATCCTGGCTATATTGCATATACATTGATATATATAAATTATCACCAGACTTAAATACTTTAAAATGTGGAGACCCTGATTTGAACAGGGAACATACTATTCCACATACAGTTGTTCTACCAATTGAACTATAACCACTATACCTTTTTTTCATAATACAATTAATAATATTAAGTTAATAAACAGTCTTGTTTTATGTTGGAGTGATTTGAACACTCATTAGTAAATACCAAAAATTTATGACTTACCGATTAGTCTACAACATAGATAAAAGCTATAATTTTAATCTCTTAATCATATGTTCACTACACTCTTAATCAATTAATAGTAATTGAATATTATTAAATTAGGTAAGATTTTTAATATAATGAAAAATAGTACTAAACAATTTAATTGTTATTTTAATATTTATAAAAGTTTAATAGTATATGAATATTAATAATGTATTATCAATATTAATATATAAAAAGATGTATATAAAAATAATATTATATTATAACAAAAAAAAACAACAATAAGATGAGTAAATGCTAATAACAACCATATACCAAGTAAAGTAAAATGATAAAAAAAACACTTTTTGGTACTAGTACTGGTACTAACATGGGAAAAAAATTATTTAATTTACTATGTGTGAGTAAGGTAAATCCGACTTGAACGGATAAGATTTTTAAATCAAATAGTCCTAAGCTATTCATGTCTACCAATTCCATCACTACCTTTTTTGTTTATAATTTTAAAATACTGTTCATATATATAAGTTGAATTAATCTCATTCTGTTTACTATTGGTCTTAGCATCTTTTTTGTAATTATTAGTTAAACTTTAATTTGTGATGGCTTATTGTTTATAAACTAAGATAGCCAAACATAACATATTTACATCAATACCATTTAACAGTAAATAAAGACCAATGTAAAAAAAAATGTTTTTTTTTTATTAAAACAGCATTAGCTACAGCTTAAGGATTAATAATAATTCTATAAATATAGTTACATTTGATCTATTAATATTAATTGAGTAAAATGAACAAAAACAAGTGCTCGAAATAAGATTTGAACTTATAACCTAAACATCTTCAGTGTTCCGCTCTACCAACTGAGCTACTCGAGCTATATTATATAACATTTTATAATAGATAATAAATATATCATTTATTTAAAAATTATAAGGCCTACAATAAGATTTCTTGCTTTGTATAGAAAGACATACACGCTACCTAGTGTTATATAAAAAAATAATGCTTGCCTTCTATTTGTTTATTCCAATCTTTAGTAGCTTCACAATTATAATTATAAGTTTATATTGGCTATGTTTATTATACTTTTAATATATTAATATAGGATTAAGGATAAAAAAAGATGAATAAAAATATCCTAATAAAAGACTCGAATAATAATATAAATATAAATACTAAAGTAGCATGCTATATTTTATATATATGCATGAAGGGAAAATATTAAAAAAAAAAATAACACTAAACTTAGATTTAATGGAGATATCAGGACTCGATCCCAAAATAACGATATGCAAAATCGACGTTTTACCAGTTAAACTATATCCCCGTTAATTTAAATTATAATATTTAAACTACCAAAGAAACAGAAAAAAAAAGTGCAGTTAAACTACATAAATTAATTAAGTTATTTTTTCACAAAAGTATATTTTTTATAGTTTGTTTTTTATAAATTTAGCAACATAAAAGTAATGTATACCAATAAATTAAGCGGCTTTTAGTTCATCACAAATGAAAACTATCTATTTTCACCCGTTTAATTATCTGTGACAGTAAGACTGAGGTTGGGCATTAGCAGTCGCTATTTAGCCGCTTACGTACGTATATGACCTAATTTAGTCGCACCTATAAGCTAAATTAAAGCTTCACTTTGTATAAATCCTATAAGATATATATCAGTTTTTAAAATATTATATTCAGGTTTAAAGTGATTAAGATAGTATTGTTTCCTCTCAATAATAATGGCAGGGTAAAAGTATTTTATAATATCTCGTTGGATGCTTGAGTTTCCATATTTTAACAATGCTTTTTGTATCAAACTATTATTTTTCTTGGTTTACAACCAAGTATATAATAATAACTTAGTTATCTAGTGGATAAATATATAGCAGAGCCAACATAAAAAAAAACACCTAGCAATCATAATAACCATATTAATTACCTGTGATAAAATACGTACACAACATGGATACTATAGTATATTTATTCCATTTTTGGCTGTATAGGCTTTCCTTGAAAAGCCTCCCCAATAAAGTTAAAAACTCGACAAAACAAAAGTATAATACGTAATTAATACTCCACTTATAGCTGCTCAGGCGTAAGTATATCAATCATCACTCAGAGCTATAGAACCGTTAAAACATAAAAAAAAATGATATATACTATAATTACATAGGGCCACTTATAAACCATCCCCACTAAATATGATTTACCTAACCGAATTAGTATTTATTACTTTACTGATATTCACCATTATTATTACTTATAATTATATAAATAACAATGAAAACCATCATTTTTAAAAAAAATATTTTACATAACATCGTATTTAAAATATAATAGATTATAACACTAATTATCCGAGAAACGACTTGAACGTTTATGGCATTATACCAGCGAGATTTAAGATCGCTCTGTCTACCAATTCCAGCACTCGGACTATAATATATTTATATATAAGTATTATTATAAGGCCAGAATGATTTGAACACTCATCTGAGCTATCATGAGCAGCTTGCTTTACCTATTAAGCTATAGCCTTAAGGGGTTGTCCGATTATTCCGATATAATTGTAGTATACGGAAACCCGATTACGGACAAAGGATTCGCACCTCTATAAACTGGTCATGAGCCAGGCATGTTACTATTACATCAATCCGCATTTGATTTATTATAAAATCTAGCCCAAGAGGAAATCGAATCCTCGTTTTAATGGTGAAAGCATAATGTCTTAACCACTAGACTATTGGGCCTATACATAATACTACATTACATTAACATATTATTATTACAAAGCCCAGTGCAAGTATCGCACTTACTTCTACCGATTACAAAACGGTTGCATTACTTTTATGCTAACCAGGCATTAAGTTTAAATTAAAATATAATAGTAGTACAACTACTAATGTAGTAGTTTATAAATACATTAAAAGTTAACATTTATTCTGTTTATGATACGGCTTATTAGTTATAAACCAACATACGCTATAAATATAATGTTAATCTTACTTGTTAATATTTTTTTAGGATAAAATAGTTTCTATATGATCATGATAAGAAAAGATCAATATTAAGTGTTTTGTTTTAGCTAGTATAACAATATAACATAAACAGGTATATTGTTATAAAACAGTAATATAAATTGTTGTATATAAAGACATATTAATGTTTTAATAAGTGTATTGTTCAGTAAAAAAAAAATTAGTACTTAGTGCCTAAAAATGTCACAATTCTGTCAGCTAAAGCCTATTAATTAAAATCTTTATGGTAAAAATAATAATATTAAACCCAGATTAATTTTATTAAATTATACTTGTTTAATATTTTCATATTTAAACTATAAGGACCTAAAATCGTAGTATTAAACTACGTTTATTTAAGAATATCTAAAGGTAAGTTTCGTGCCTATATGTATTCAGCTCTTATCATTAACTAACATAGCCTTCCTGCCGTGCCTATGTTAAAAATTACTATAGTGAAAAGTAAAACCCCAAAATAAGCCATATTAAAAATAATGTACTTTTTATATAAACTTATAATTTATATTAATATAGGAACATAAACAACAGGTAAACCAGAGGTTAATATACCCATTTACTTACGTACAAGGGGCTATCCTTATTTTATTCTAATTTCCTCTAGAAGATAGAAACCATACTGTCTCACGACGTATTTAACCCAGCTCGTGTAACTCTTTAATCGACGAACAGTCGAACCCTTCATGGTTGTTGCATCCATGTGGATGAGCTAAGCCGACATCGAGGTGCCAAACTGCGCACTCAATATGAACTCTCTGGCGCAATTAGCCTGTTCAACATTTGTTATCATAAAGGCTTTTTATCCTTTATTTCCCCCTTTCATAAGGGGGTTCAGACTATTTCTTCACCTATATATAGTATCTAATATATTTGCAATGCGATATTTATTATACTCATATAAATATAATATTTATGCCTAGAGTAGTTTACAACCAACAAACAGAAGCCATATTAGAGAAACAAATTTAAAATGGTTATAAAAAAAAGACCAATAGTAAATGAAGTAAGATCATGTATAATTATGTTATTAATTAAAGACATTATAATGCAATAGTAGATATGTTATTAATTAAACTTTATTAGCCTAACCTAAAAATAGAAGGTTAAAATAATCATTAGTTACTGCTTATTCATCCTTTTAAACCAAAAGATCCGATTTTTTTTTTAGATTTTAACTTTGTATACTGTAAGTTAGATTTAGCATGACCTCTTAATATAACAGTAGAAAGTCCTTTAAACGAAGAATCTTCATTTCGAATATTACCTTTATATCTTAATTTAAAAGCAGATCTTTCTGCAGTATTACGTCTAGTCAATCTACCAGCTGCTTCTATTCTAATACCGCTTACAGACTTGTGTTTAATAGAACATAAAACGGTATTTGTTACATGTTCTTTTTTTTTAGTTATATCTAAATTTACTAATTTATTTTGCAATAAATTTTTACTATACACTTTAGACAATATTAAGTCTAAGGTATCATTATCAGAATTATTGCTTATACTATTAATTACTTTTCCTTTACCTTTTCCTTCTCCTTTTTGCTGTAATCTTAAACCTTGATTTAATAACATAAAATTAGGATTAGACAATACATGGTTAACTTTTAAGTTTTGTGCTTTTTTTTTTCTATTATACATATCGTCAAATATGGCTAGTTTATTTAAAGGTGGTAGTTTAAACATTGATAATGAAGCTTTTAATACTCTTAATACCCTATTTTTTCTGTTTTTAATTTTTGTAACAAGAGTTTCTGTAAAAATAGAACTATTTAAATATAAATATTTTAGGTTTACAATATTAAACTCTATTTTTTTTTTGTAAATTTTGGATATTAAGCTACTTAAAGGTAAAAGATAATTAGAATTAAATTTAGATTTATTAACAAATATTATTTGTTTTAGATTTAAATATAACATTTCTTCATGTAAACACTTAACAATAAAAATTTTTAAATACTTATTTACATAATTATTTCCGTAATTATTAAACTTATTATTACCTAGATTAAGTGTTTCAAAAAGTATTTTTTTTTGTTTTAAAACGTTGGATGTAATTTCTAAACCATTGTTCACAATAATTTGTAATTTTTGTTTAGAAAGTTTTTTTTTTAATATATTTAATGTTGCTATTGTTTTTATTTTGTTTAGATAATATTTAAGGTGTCTATTATATGTATATATAGTTATAATTACCTTATCACTGGTGTGTTTTAGTTCTGCTCTACTAATCAGTATTCTATTTATTGATAACCTTCTAAATCTACGTGAACGACGAGTTTTTTTAGTTTTTTCTAAGTCAGCGCTATATAAATTAAAATAACTTTTTATCAGTTTAAGTATAGCTTTATCAGCAACATGTAATAATTTACTTGTATTTTTATTATAAGCATATATACTATTAAATCACTCTCTATTTGCAGGAGGATAATGTCTAGTTTGACCTCTATCATTACTTTTGTTATCTATCTTCTCTTTTTTAGTAACAAATAAATTAGAGTTATTTAATTTTAGATTAAATATGTTTAACATAAAATTCATTCTTAAATAGGACTTCTTTGTATATTTATATACATGTCCTGAGCTCAACTTTTAATTTATTCACCTGTTAATAGTTATTATCATCTTCTATTTATATTATTGTTGATTTATTATTAATATATAACAAATTTTTTTATAAAATAAATACCAATATCATACTAAGGAATTGAGTCTATTACACTAATAATTTTTGCCTGTTTCTGAAAGAAACAAACGCAGTAACAGGAAATTAAAAAATATTAATTATTATACAGACATATCTTAATCATATTTTCTTAATCTTATATTATTTTTTTTTTCATTATTTATTTTTATTCTAGTCGTAAATATTTTTTAGGTCTTATTTTTTGTAAAAATTACGAATAGTAAAATCACACTATACTTCGAATTTTTTTTTCTTTGCAGCATGCTTTGTTTTAATTAAACAGTCGTACAACACCATTCTGTGCCTCCTCTTCCAACCTTGATATTAATCAAGTGGAATGGCCCACCTTATTTATAATAAAAATAGAAAATCATAAATAGATAATTAATAAAAACAATAAATACCAGAAATATATGATAAATATATAAGATATGTCCAATATTATTTAGATAATTTATATATATAGATGCTGGGGGTTAGTAAAAGGTTATTGTTAGCAATACTCACCTTCTAGTCGTTGAACGTTCAAACTCTGTAAGTATAATTCTATTTTAAAATTATAACAATGCTTAAGTAAGCTTCGCTTCAAATATACTTTATTTATTAAGTTAACAAGTATTTCTTGAATTTTACCCAGATATTTACCAATAGTTAATACAAAAATAAACATTGGAGGACTAACATTAATCCCTAGCGTAGCTTTTTCAATAATCCAAGACCTTTCCTTTCTGCATCTTGTGATCATATGCCCCGCTTACGCGACTGAAAGACATGTAAGTCAAACAGTAAAGCAAGATTAAGCCGTTAAACTTTGTAAGTAAAATAATAATCATTTAGCTAGTTATCTCATATTTATTTATAGATAAACTAGTTAACAACAAAAAACATTCCTAGTATATTATATAATATTTTATATTATATTATAACTATATAATGTTTTAATTACATCTATATATTTAGATAGTTAAAATCCTACTTGGTAAAAAAAAAAGTTCTAACTTAAATAGATAAATAATTAGATTAGTAATAAATTAATTATCACTAATAGCAAACTAATAATAAAAAATATAGCAGGCTACTGCTGTAGCAGAATTTTTCTTTAATATGCTTGCATATATGTTTTATATTAGAATTAAAATTTGGATACTCCCAGGTACTTTTTATGGGATCTGTGCCCCGCATAAACTGCCACCCAGCAATTGTTCCACCACTTGTGGTAATTAAATATGATCCCCATAAGTAAAGGTGTTACAATGTTGTCAAATCAACTACCTTATACGCTAAAACTTGGTATATCATACCCAATAACTAGCAACAGTAAAGCTGCATAGGGTCTTCTCGTCTATCTACAGGTAAACAGTATCTGCACTGTTATTCCAATTTCACCGAGCCAATCATCGAGACAGCTGTTGTATCGTTACGTCATTCATGCAAGACCGCATTTAACGGCCAAGGTATTACGCTACCTTAGGACTCTCATCTGTAAAGCCGCCATTGAACGGGGTTTCCTTCAAAGCCTAACCTATGTTAGTCAATTAAGCAAATAGTATACCCAGCCGTCATAGGGCAGAGTTCACACACTATACTTCGAATTTTTTTTTCTTTGCAGCATGCTTTGTTTTAATTAAACAGTCGTACAACACCATTCTGTGCCTCCTCTTCCAACCTTGATATTAATCAAGTGGAATGGCCCACCTTATCCCTAAGTTACGACAGAGTTAATTTGCCGAGTTCCTTAATGATTGTTCACTCGAACGCCTTCGTATTCTCTACTTGCTTACTTGCGATAGTATTTAGGTACGGTTGATATAGACATGATGGAACGTTTAATTCCTTTCGTGTTTTCTCTCTACTACTCACACTATACATTTCTGCAGTTTCATGTCGAGTTTACAGTTTTCCAGAACATTTATCACCTTCTTTATACACTAGTTATACATATTATATATATAAGTGCATAAATGTTATTTGCCAGTAAACTCTCTAGATTTGCTCATCGTTTAATCCTAAAGGACTAGGTAATACACTAAAACAGCGTTATAAAGTTAGTGAAACAACAAAAATACGTCGTTTCATTTACTTTATCTTGGTTACTTTATTTTATTACTCTACTACATAAACTTAGAGGCCGTTACTTTAAGTAAATACCATAAGCTTTAGGCGAGGGAGTTATTCCCTTTATCGTTACTCATGTCAGCATTCTCACTTGGGTTACCTGATATTAAGTCTTATAAAGAAAAAATCTTAGGTTAGCCCAATGTTCCGCTACCCCATATATACAATATATAACTATGATATATAAATATATATGGACAAGGTTTCGGTATATTGTTTAGATCCGTTAAATTTTCAGTGCTTTATCCTTGTAAATCATATAAACAGTCTACAAACCAGTGCTCTGCTACGAGGTCTTCAAAAAATGGCCGCTTCTAAGCCTATTTCCTGGTTGTCTGGGACAAATACTACTTTTATTTCACTTAACAATAATTTTGGAACCTTATTAACTCTTGTTCTGGGCTGTTTCCCTTTAGACATACAACCTTTGCGTACTATGTCTGATTATTCAATATTAATCTTAGCCCTTCCGAGAACAAATACTCACTGATAGAATCTTCACGATCCCCCAATGTCTACAGATAACATGTTATTTAATAAACATGTTAGCTATATGAGACCACAATTCTGTACCTGCTAAGATGTAATTTAAATTACCTACTTATATAGGTTTCGCGGAAAACCAGCTATCCTAGTCAGTATTATCTTTCACCAACATACCACAATTCATCGGATATCTTTACAACGATAAACCGTTCGGGCTTTTATAACCCTGATCATGGTAAGATCACTAGGCTTCGGGTCTAATCTTAGATACTATATCATTATTTCATAATTGGTTTATCTTCGCTTAACTGCTCGCGTCTAAAATTAACTTGCTGACCCATTATGCAAAAGGTACGCTCTCATTGTTTATTTAAATTTCGCTCGAGCTGCTTATAAAACTACTATTTCAATCCTTTCCCTCACGGTACTTCCAACTATCGCTTATATATCATATTTAGCCTTAGAGGAAGGTTCCCCTTTATATTCAAACAGATCTGTACTCCATTTTACTTAATTAGGCTATTCCTCTTTCATTCTCACTACTTGCAGAATCTCGTTTGATTTGTTTTCCTGAAGTTAATAAGATATTTCAATTCACTTCGTTTTTTTTAATTAATTTCTAATTAGAGTTCATCTACTAACAGACCATTTACTTTTTTAATCCTATTATTATCATCATTAAAGAATAATGATTAAAAACAAAAGAAAAAAATAATAAAAGGTGTGATTTCAAAATTAAAAGTTTTATTCTCTCTTTGATATATAGCTGTGAATCCATAATAGCTTCTTTGTATACTTGCCGCCATTAAAAATATTTAACGACAAAACAATACTATCCATATTATTCACATTAATGTTGTACTTTATACATTTAAATTTTTCGGGTTATTATGATTCGAACATAAAAAATCCTCAACCCAAATGAGGCGCCTAACCAACCAGGCTCTAACCCGTGTATTTAGATATATTTTATATGATCAGATGATGAATATTTTTAATCAAAATGTTAGCTAAATAATAACCAAATATGATGTTATAAAAAAAAATGACAAAAATTAGATTAAATGCAGAGAATATCCGATTCGAACGGATGTGATCATTTTGATCAAGTAAGTCTCAAGCTTATCACCTTAAACCACTCGGTCAATTCTCTTTAATGGGTTTATAGTTTTGTTATTTAATAAATTTAAGGTAAAATAAAAATCCTAAGTTATAATTAATAGAATAACAAAAACTAAATATGATTCCTCAGCGATTTGAACGCCAAACCTACTTTTATCAAAAGTATACTTTACCTATTAAGTTAAGGAACCTTTATATACACCATTTATCTATAAACTACCTATATAATTATATATATTATATATTATAATACTGAATAAATATATATATACAATTTTGTTTTTTTGTTTATGATTGTTAAAAATATTGAGCAGTATTCTATAATAGAAATACAGTGAGCTTGGAACTTATAATAACAAGATATAATAACGGTTCTAAAAATTCAGGGTAACGGTAACCATAACGGTAACAACAGCCCTTATATTTAATAAAAAGAAAGATATTAATAATCATCTTACCTCATCTTTGCTTTTTTTTTTCGGAAAAAAGATGATTCGAACATCCATGTGTATATTACACAATATTTAGCAAATATCTCGCTTTACCAATAGCAACTTTTCCTATATATAAATATAAATATATATATTTATAAAAATAAAAACGAGTCAGACCGGCCACGATCCGGCATCTACTTTCTCGACAAGAAAGCCCTTTACCAATTAAGTTACTAACCCTTTAAATAAATTACGGCCAGCCGAATTTGAATCGACACACATCGTGTGGAAGACGAACGGTCTACCATTAACCTATGGCCGTTTATATATTTAATATATGCGGATAGATATTAAACCAGACCCTATATATTTAAATATATAATATTTAATTATTAAAATAAATTATAATTACAGGATAAATCTATGTAATTTATATATTTAAAGTGAATTAAAATAATAAACAAATTTAACTGTATTAAAAACAAATATTTCTTTATAAAAATACATATGTAACAAAAAATATAACATAAAATGTTCTAGAGCAATAATGAAATAACAAAACTATTAAAAAACAAACATATACTTAAGTATATGTTTAGATTAAACACAATTAATCTAAATCATCGAGAAAACCAGGCATTTCCTGTTCAATAAAAATAGGATAAAAATCTTTTTTGTCTTTAGGTTGGTTAGTATTCTCTTCAGACTTATCATATTAATCAGTTCTCTCATAAGACTTTACAGGTTGATTAATTTTATCTTAATTTTCGGGTTTATCCCTTTTATCATTGTTTTCAGTTTTATCCGTTATATCAGGGCTATCTGGTTGATCTGTATATTTATCCACCTGATCTCCGTAAATGTCATTTTTTAAAAAATAAATTTATTATTTTAACATAGCCTCAGTCTCTTCTAAACTCTGTGTAATATAACTACCTGATTTTTTGTCCAAGTAAGATGAGAATTATTACTTTATGTGATTTAAATGACGGTTATTATGCTTTCGGTTTACAGGTAAATTTTTATCTATCTCTAGAGCTTTTTCTACCTATTTTTAATTATTTGCTGCGTCATCTATAGTATTTTTAAGCTCTTATTGACGCTCCATTTCCATAACCTCATTTGTTATCGTTTCCGTATCCGACTCTGTGTCCGAGTCCAACTCATCACAATCACCTATAGTTTATAATAAATAATTATAAACAATATAAACTCTAACTGGGCATCTTACTAAGATCCCCAGTAATACATAGAAATAAAAAGGAATAACCATACAATATCTACAAAATGTCAATAAAGTATTGATGATTCAAGTCCTAAATGATGATTGTCAGTAGAATGGTAGGCTAGTACTCGTCATAACCCTACTGCAATAAAAGCAGTACCTATCATAACATGTAGCCCATGAAAGCCTGTACCAAAATAAAAACAAGAACCAAATGAACTGTCAGATATTGTAAAAGAGGAAACGGAATATTCTGCAGCTTGCAAAACTGTAAAAAAAAAAGCTAATGTTACCGTTAAAATTAAACCATACAAAGCTCCACTTCTATTTCCTTGTATTATAGAGTGATGAGCATAAGTGACTGTAAAACCAGATGATAACAATAATATTGTATTCAATAAAGGTAGTTCAAAAGGATTTATTGAATCTACACCCAGTGGAGGTCATTTAGCACCCAGTTCAATAGTAGGAGATAAAGCACTATGAAAGAAAGTTCAGAAGATAGCTAAAAAAAATAAAGCTTCACTAACTATAAATAAAGCAACTCCCATATTTATACCCCTTTGCACGGCTAAAGTATGAAAACCCTGATAGGTAGATTCCGAAATTACATCTCTGAATCATAGTGTCATAGAGCTAATTAATGCTATTAAGGCTATACTTAAAAAGTTTACTGCTATAATAAACCCATGCATACTTAAAACACCTGAAGTTGTAAGTGTTAAAAGAGAAATACAAGTATTTATTGGCCATGGTGATGGAGAAACAAGGTGAAAAGGATGAGCTTGAAAATGACTTCTAGTTATCATTGTCATTACAAAAATAGGATAATATTGGTATATTTCAATCTTATATTTAAGATAATAGTTGTCTATTAAAATTACTTTTTTGTATAAATTTATAAAGCCACAAAGTATGTTTATAAACACATAAGAAAAAAGATATATATATAAACCTGCTATAACATAAATAAAAATCAGAACAGTTGCCTATTATAGGTCACAAGTTAAGAAATAAGTGATTTGAACACTTAACCCACCGTGTGTAAAACGGTAGCTCTACCATTGAGCTAATTTCTTTTAAATATTTTAGGTTTATAACTATAAAAACATTTATAAACCTATAGTATATTATTATATATTTTAAGACATATGGGATTTGAACCCATATTTTGGTGATTAAAAGTCACACGTTTTACCATTAAACTAAAGTCTCGTAGTTTCTACTAAATAAAGCATAAAAAAAACTCCTAATCCAAGTGCCAGTGCCTGTGCCAGTGCCAGATGAAAGCACTCTATTTATCTAGTAGCATTGGCGGAACACCGGAAATGGTGTTTCCTACCAAAAATAAAGTAAAAAGCAAATGTACAGTTATATAATAATAAGCTTTATTTAGCCCAATACCTTTATTAAAAGGTATATAAATATATGTGTAAAAAGATATAGTTAGGTTTTTTAAGCATAAAAAAGATTTTAGTCACAGATACTAACAGTTGTTATCGAGTATCACTGTCACAATCTTGACGCCTATAAAAATAATAATACTATCTATATAAATACCAATAATAACCATATGAACCTGGCCAGGATCAACACCAGTTGTAAGTATCTTCAGTAAAAGACATAAGGTTTATCTTAAATACATAACTTTATAATGAGCATCTATCTGATTATATATGTGAATCTCTCCTTATAAAAGCCGTGTCCATGTTCAATCCATATATTACTCCAGATATATCCAATTCTGTACCTGAAGATTTTAATTCCATTTCACTTTTTTTTATTGTAATAAGAATTGAACCCACCATAGCTACCAGTAATAAGACAGAAACTTCAATAAGTCACATCATATAACCAGTATACATGATATTACCTATAGCTGTGATATGTGTAGTTTCACCGAGGCTACCATCCCAAATATTACTTGTAACTAATGATGGTGAGGTATAATTGTTAATATTTAAAATTTTAAAAACATAATTTATATATTCAACTGAAAACCTAACACCGTAAAATAAACTGCTTAAATAATCAATGTAGTTGCTATAAGCAGCTAAGCTGTCAGGTAATACTTGATTAACAGTATAAATAAAACATATAGCGATTACTATGGCTAATAATATACTATTACCTGTATTACTTAATAGTTCAGATATTCTTACATTTATTAACATTAAAATAAAAAGAAATAATATTGAGACAGCTCCGACATAAACTAACAGATAAGATAAGCCTATATAACTTAATCCTAAAGTAATAAGATAACTAGCTACAATTATAAATAAAAATATTAAGAATAGTACAGACACTATAGGATTTTTATTTATTATAACACATATAGTAGCAAATATAGAAAAAAAAAAAAAAGAATCTATAATATAGTCCACGTAACCATTAGTATGATTTTCTGTTACAACGAAAAAACTAAAATTCATCTTATTAATACTTTATGTATATATCTCCAGCCTATATTTGATTTAGTAGTAATGAAATAATAACAACAATATAAATTGTTACCTATGTTTATAACAAGTAAATGGTTTACATTTTACTTTTTATTCTAATGATCTTTAACATAAAGGATAATTAGAAGGAGAACGAGAGCCAAGTTAATTTTACAAGGGTGTATATTTAAAATAAAAGTGAAATAATAAACCTTACGCGTGTAAGATTCGAACTTACATTAACTGTGGTCGTAGCACAGTGCTATACCTATTTAGCTAACACGCATAGTTTAAGATTTATAGTACGCCTTCAAAGTGGATCGAACACTTATGAAAATATTAACAGTATTTCGCTCTACCGTTGAGCTATAAAGGCTTTGACTACATTAGGCAACAATGTATTAGAGCCATTAATAGTAAATACCGTTTAGCTATAAAGGCTTTGACTACATTAGGAAACAAGAGATTCGAACTCTTAAAAGTATAAACTATTGAGTTTACAGCTCAACCCATCTTACCAATAATGGGAGTTTCCTTATTTTTATTTTTATTTTTATTTTTATTTTTATTTTTATTTTTATTTTTAATATAGAAAGTAACAACTTTTATACCTTTTTAACCTGAGCTACAGTGGAATTATCATACAATAGTACTAGCTAAGTTTAACAAGCTTTATTTTGTGTGTTTACCCTCCAAGGGTGAATAGACTACCTTTAGATAATAATACTGTCCATATCTAACTGTTATATATTAATAGTATTATTAAAGCATAATTTCCTTTATGCCTATGTTCAAGTTATTATAACCATATTTTAACAAGACTAGAAATATAGGCATATAAGCATACTACTTATATGAAAACCTAATAAAAAAAATATTAAATAAACCTTGTAGCTAAATCCACAGTAAAACAATTATTAATCTTATGTTTTACTTTTTTTACCAAACATGTAATATACACACGAGACTTGTGCTTATTTCGCTTTATGCTCCAAACTAAACAAGAACAATAATTATGAGAAAACACTATTTTGTACTTATATCCTAATTATCCTATAGTTTTTATAGTTTTTTTTTATTTAAGGAGGAAAATAAGAGAATCGAACTCTTGTGGTCAATAGCTATTGAGTTTACAGCTCCACCCGTAAAACCAAAAAACGGTACCTTCCTTATATGTTTTAAATTTTGCTCTAGAGCAAAATTTAAAACATATTTTTTAAACTATGCTATAAAGCATAATTTAAATTATTTTATTTTTAATATTTATTATTCCCGTGCAATTTCCACTACACGAACCATATTTCGACTTAACACTAATCAGAGTCACTCATACGAAGATCACTTAGCTTAATTTTAAGATCTAATCATCAAAATTGAGAAAACGGTAACCAAACTTATTGCGCACACTAATTTCAGCGCCTGACGAGTGGTTAGTACCTATCTGAGATCAAATTCACCGTGACGTACTTATTCACGATTACTAGTAATTCCTATTTCATGCAGTCGAATTACAGACTACAATCCATAATGTGTATACCCAATTTTAGGGGATTAGCTTAATTTCGCAATTTAGCATCCTTTTGTAAGGTTTATGTGGCACGTCTATAGCCCACAATATTTAGGTCATGATGACTTGTCCTGGTCCCTATTATCATATCCAATATAACGGTGAACAACTTTATATCAAAATAAAGTAAGGGTTTTCGTTAATTTAATGGAACTAACCAAAATCTCACGACATTAACTGAAGACAGCCGTGCAACGCTTGTAAATATTAAAAAAATATTTATTCAAGATAATAATTTTAACAATGTAAAAAAAAAAAAAAATAATAATTTTAACATTATTAAAAGTGGTAAGGTTCTTTGCGGATCATCAAATTAAACAACATACTTCACTACTGGTTTCAGAAACGGTCTAATGATTTCAGTTCCAATGTTGCCAAATTACTCTTGAGGTGGAATGCTTACACTTTCATTTATAGACTAAATTATATTTAACCTATGACACTCATCATTTTCTGCTTAGATTACTGGGGTATCGAATCCTGTTCACTTCAAAAGCCTTCGTCCTACAACGTCAGTTATTACATAAGGAGATGCCTTCGCATAGACCCGTGCCAATCATCTGGTATCACAGAATTTCATCTCTACACTCAACAGTACCTAAGAGCTCCCTTTCATATAACTCTAGTTAATTTGTACCCTTTAGGGGCTTTATTAACCGTCTTGGTACTCTTTAAACCTATTAAAGATGAATAACACTAGTCTTTTACGTATTACCGCGACTGCTGGCACGTAATTTGGTCAAGACACATAGATAGAGAATGTCATTGTCAAAACTCTACCTAGAATTTTATTCGACATGGTCGATTAAACATTAAAATAATGCATTAGGCTATTGCCTTACATTCCTCCAAGTTGCTGGTTCAGCCGTTAGGCTATTGACCAATATTCCTCACTGCTGTAACATTTGTCATGGGCTTTCTTCAGGCCACATTGTGGTCGATCAACCTTTCAGTTACGACTACGTGTATTCAAACTAAATAAAGCTAGTTAAACATTTACTTTAACTACTACTACACGAGATACCCACTTCTTAGAGCGAATTTATAGTCTTCTTTGTTAATATAAGGGATCTATCCTAACTCTAAGGCGATTATAATATCTTTTACTCACCTGTACACCACTGCTTAAAATAATAAAAAATTAATTTATATTAAAGTACGCCGTACGATTAGCATGTGTCAAGCATTTGGACAGCGTTCATTCAGAGCCATCATCAAACTCAACATATTTAGTAGTAGTAATACTACTACTAATGATGTATTTTATAAATATCTTAAAACTTATACATTATTATGTATAAGCTAAAAATTAAAAAAAAAAAATAAAGTATTTTTAATGGTTATATTATTAATGAAGATCCACAGCATCTTTAATATAACTACTAGTTAGTACTACAAAAACTTGTGATTGTATAAATGCTATACCTAATTCTAAACCAGAAAAAGCGATAATAAATGCTAAAGGTATTAAACCTACAAATATATATATAAAACCTGATAATAATATATTATAAGCAAACCCACTTAAAATATTTAGTAACATATGACCACTTAATATATTAGCTGCTAATCTAAGCCCTAGTGAAATATTTCTAGCTATATATGATATAAATTCTATTAATACAAGAAGAGGCAGCAAGCTTAAGGGACAACCAGCTGGTACAAATAAAGAAAAAAATTTTAAACCATGTTTTGTTAATCCTAAAATAGTGGCACCTAAAACTACTGTAAAACTAATTGAAAATGTTAGTATAAAATGAGAAGTAGAAGCAAAACTATACGGAATCATCCCTATTAAATTATTTATTAGTATAAATATAAATAATGTATAAATAAAAGGAAAATATAATTGTCCTTTTTTTGCGTTTATTTGGTTTATCACTATGCTATGCACGGTAGCATAAACCGACTCTTGACTAATAGATCAACCATTAGATACAACTTTATTGTAATTTGTTGCTAATATGTTAACAGTTAATGCTATTATTGTTGCGATAGTTAAATATATTGCTATATTAGTTACAGATATATAAGTATATGCTAAAACTGGTGCATCTAAACTTATATAGCTTCGTATTGAAAACTGATCTAAAGGATTTAAAATATAATTGAAGTTATGTGATGTCATTTGTAATGATAATTACAAATAATTTTATATATTAATTTAAAAAGCAATATGATAAGCATGTGATATAAGCCGATAGTTAGAAATGGTTAATAAATTATATGATAAGACTAGTTTACATAATAAGACTAGTTTACATTTTTTGTATTATTATTAACCAGATAAACAGCTCTTATTATGCGAATTCGGTAAAAATATTTGTGCGTTTTATAGGTTAAAACTAAAGGCACTATTGCAACCCTACAAATTACTTTTATGTTATTTAGCCCTTTATTAATAATACTCCTTATAATATTCGGCTATTGTTGTCCCGTCATTGCAAAGTAACTTTTTTACTAAGAGATATGAGACCTTTCAAGTTAGCCACAGACTAAACGTTTAGGAAGTTTCTGTAATTGTAATTTTATAATCATGCAATATATACCCTTCTTACACCAATGATATGTGCTTATTAATAGGGATTATTATAATAAGCTATAACAGTATGCTTAACTAATACATATATTGATATACTAGGTTTTGGTGTTATAAAGCTATAGTATATATACACCTAAATCTAATTAAAAATATATGTTATATTGGGCAATAAAAGATAATTTATAATTTACTTATAAAAAGACGAGTTAAAAATAAACGAACAAATCTAGGTAAAATATATTTTGAAAACACATACACCATTACTGTTAGTAGTATAAAAGTAAAAGTTACTTGATCTGTATAATAAAAAGGTACCAATTGTGGCATGTTTAGTTAATACAAATAATTATTTGGTGCTATAAAGTTTTATTATATCTGCACCGAAATCTAATTAAAGATAGAGGTTCTATTGGATAATAAGATAGATAATTGAGGTTGCATTTAATTTATCATATAAAGGTTATTTTCCTTATAGATTTATTAGTGAATATACACTGTTTTACATAAATCTCTTTAACTAACCGATAATATATTATAATAATCTACAATGTTAATAGACAAACTACGCCCTTTATAATTTATACCTATACTTAAGATTAAAATTAAACTATCACGCGACTATAAAATTGCATTTATATTATAAATATAATAAATAGTATTTGCTGTTGTTAAAACTTTTAGAATAAATCCTATATCGTAATTACCAAAATTATGAACAAAAAATGTATGACCATTATATTTAGGAACTAGCATAGAGTTTATACAATGTATAATTAGTATATTATAATCTAAGTCATTGCGACTTATATAAAAAGTGTTAAGTCTACCTCTTTTAGTTAAATAACCTAGAGCGTATACTTTAGGGTAATATATACCTTCATATGTTTATAAATCTAAAGTACCTATAGATTGTTTATTAATTGTAAGATCTTTATCTTTGGAACCGGTACCAAAACTTTTTTTTTGGGGTTTTATAGGTTCTAATTTTATATTAACATGTTAATTAACTATTTTACCATCAACAACAGTAAAAGTAATATTACCTACTTTTCTAGTAATAGTATTGTCATTTATTTTTGTGAAAATATAATCAGTTACATGTAAACCAAAAACACCATAAACTTTTATTTCATGAATTAAACCCTTAATATCAACAATAACAATATATTTGTCATTGCAAAATACCTTTACAGTATCCCTAATATTAAAAGCAATATCCACATTATTAATATTTGGTACCAGGATATATTTATATCTTTTAATTAATGTAGCAATCTCGACCATATCTTTACCAATTTGTATAGCAGTAATAAACCCTCCTATACTTTCTGTAATACAAGAGTTTTTAAATTAACTTAAATTAAAAGTAAAAGGGATTAAATCCTTATAGAGTTCACTAAACATATTAGTATAAACATCAACTAAATCCTTGTTTTTACCTAATAAAACAGTAGAATTATATGATTGTTTTTCTACAACTACATCAGTGTAATACACCCTATAAACTAATAATTGTACAGAAATGATCTCACCACCACTATAGTTGTATTTTAGCATAGATTTTTCAAGTCTACCGTTAATAAGATAAAATAAATCTTTTAGATTGTTATCTAAACTAGATTGAGTAAGATATAGTCCAATTTGACTACCCAACATTTTAAATCTAACATAAATAAAGGAGAAATAATAGACGAAAAAACTAAAGGTAGTTTTAAAAGACTTTATGAATTTGTTTGAGATAGAAGCTTCGTTAAAAAAGCTATTATGACATTACCATATAATGCTACTCATGGATCGATGAATAAGTATTTAATTGAAGTTTTACATCATATTGAGTATGATGTGATAAATAAGACTAATTGATATTCAGCTAACAGTGATAGTTTAAAGTTAAGGATTAATGATAATGATACTAGACTTTTAGTAAGTTGTTTAAGAAATATAATCTTTAATGATTTAGAAAAAATTAAAAAATTAACTAAGTATCTAAAGAATGTAGCTAGTATATTTAATGCATTAGAATTACCTATTTATTGAAGTTTACCTTCTGGTTTGAAAGTTATACAAAGTTATATGAAAACAAAAACTACTAGTATTACACCTTTCTTGTATACTAAAGCAAAACTTAAATTTAATGTAACATTAAAAGATAAATTTGATAATAATAAACAGATTAGGGCTTTAATGCCTAATTTAATCCATTCATTAGATGCTACCTCCTTAAGTTTATTGTATAATATATTTTATAAAAGATATCTTAACAGTCAATTTTATTCAGTGCATGATTGTTTTGGTACTACAGCTGAAAAAGTGTTTTTATTGAAAACTATGTTAGCTTCTGTTTATACAGATTTATATTCAAGCGATCATTACTTATATAAGTTTGATAATAGATTTATTTGAGACCTTAAAATATAATACTGACTATAATATAGATTATGCAAACAGAACAATAGAATCACCTGATGGTAGTACATATATCATACATGACATAGAATGAGTATTAAATAAGAAGTCAGTTAACAAACGTGTTATCAATAAAATAGATTCTCAGAACATATTAGTTTAGTAAAATATATCTATATCAAATATAAATATAGGTGAGATTTTTTTTTTTTAGTCTTAGAAATCGGGTCTGTATCAGAATCATTATCTAAAATTTGATTTATTGTTTCTTGGTGTTTTTCATACATATTATTGATACTTTTTTGCACTTCTATAACACTTTCCTGCGCTGTTATAACTCCATCCTTCACTATTAAAATATTATTATTTTTAATTCTTTCTTTTTGAAGTGTTTCTTTTAAATAATTTATATAGTTACAGGATCTTTGTATATCTTTATTATTTTTTTCTAAACCATAAAAATTTGTATATTTTACATTAGATTTCTTATACGTAGGATGACAAGATGAAAAAGGATCTGATTTACTAGCAATATCAGGATTAGTATACTTTTGATTAGATTGTGTTAAAGGAGAAGGAGAAATACCTTGACTTACAGGTTTATGATATAGTGATTGTCACCAAGATTTAGGTGTCTTTCTATTACTATTTCTATTGTCAGAGGGTATATTATTATTACTATTATTATTGTCTTATAAATTATAAGGTTCATGTAACTCTTCATATGAAGATACTTCTGTGATATTACTAGCTTCTATATTTATATATATGATATAATAAATATAAATATAAAGATATAAAACGTACTTAATAGAAAGTATATTATAATATTAGTGTATTTAACATATTCATTTTATGAATTATAGTCTTACTTATAATTAGTTTAATTATCTGAGTTTAAATAATACTCATCATGTGTTTTTATATGCTCAGGACCTTTATTTATTATTAAAGGTTTAGTATCTATTCAACTATTATTAGTATCAAATATTTTTGTATTTTTAGTATAAGCATCTGCATGTAATGTAACAAATACAGGTCTATTTATTTAAGTATAACCTTTACTCTAATTTATTTTACTTAAAAACCTTTTTGCTTTAAAATCTTTTTTATTATATAAATCTAAAAAGGCCTTTTCTGTTAATGTATTAGGATCCTTTTTAGCTATAGCTTCAAGTGCTATTACATATTTCTCTTTAACTACACTTACTCCTTTAGCTTTAATATTAATGAATTGTTTACCATCTTTCTCATATACTAAACAGTAAGTTTTACTTACTTGTAAAATATGCTCTTTTAACTTTAAGTTATAATTTAAATTTTCCATTAGAATTACCTACAAGTTACGGGTTTAAAGTAATATATAATATAACTTTATTATAATTTTAACATAACTAGTAACAGCATATATTATAAAATCTAAAGGTATCAATAGTAACAGCCCAACTTGGAAATATTTTGTTAATTAAATCTAAATATATTAAACCTCTAATTGCATTTTTTTTTTTTATATTAACCAATTTAAGCCTAATATGCTTATAACTATAGTGATAATCATACTTCGAGTAATGGTATAAAAGCTTTAACTCTTATCTAAGATTCGAACTTAGGTCTAAATATTAGAAGTATCTAGCTCTACCATTAAGCTAATAAGAGTGTATAATGATCCTCCACTGTCTTGTTATTATTGTTTCTTACGCTATAAACCAGCTTATTCGGAACTATTCGTCCCTGTTTCGTTCGCCATATACAACTATAGACGATTGTAAGTCTATATACATTTTATGATATAGGCTTATTAAAATAATTAAACTACAAATAGTAATAAGAAAGCCATCATAAGAGCAAATAAACCAGTAGCTTCTGAAAAGGCAAAACCTAATATAGCATAGGAAAATAATTGCCCTCTTATAGCTGGATTTCTAGCCACTCCTAAGATTAAGGCACCGAAAACAACACCTATACCTACACCTGCTCCTATTAAACCTGTAGTAGCTAACCCTGTACCAATAATTTTAGCGGCTTGTATCATTTTTTTTTTTTTATTTTTTTATTAAGCGAAGCCATAATGTTTATTTAATACTAAGTAATTGTTACTACTTAACTTAAGAATACATAAATGTACTGGTAGATTAATTATGATATATATACATAATAAACCGATATTAATTAAAGAATATCTATTAGCTATTCTATACTGACTAGTATAGTCATAACAATATAATAATATATGTGCTCAAGAACACTCAGATTCGAACTGATAATTTAAAGTTTGAAGCTTTCTGTTTTACCATTAAACTATGTTCTTTATATATCACAAACAGGGGCTTTAATTGATTATCCATTTTAAGCTTAATATATAATACTACCTCAATATTTGTTAAGGAAAAGGCAAAATCTGCCTATAATTTAACCTTATATCTTATTTTTTATACAAAAAAAGGCCAATAGTTCCCATCAAGTAAGGCAACATAAGATAAGTACGAATAATGATAATTATTTTATTATTACAATAATGGCAATAATTATAATATGTATTAACTACAGAGCTAATAGTTTTATATTATATGGCTCTTAATGATTAAGAGCCATATAAGACACAAGGATATGGAGGAATTGAACCTCTTTTATATGATCTGCAATCATACTGTATAACCATTTTACAACATACCCCTTTTATATAAATACAAGATCTACTACTGCATAAACTATTTATTATATATACAATAAAAGGTATTATAACTGCAAATAACTAATAGTATAATCTTATTAATACCTATAACAAATAAATAAAATATAGTGATGCGGATATTTATAAGCCGGTTTCTGTAACTGTGAATGTATCTAAAAAAAGGCTAGAAATAGGCTTATTGTTTCACTATTATACTATATTATGTATAAAGTAATATTATCTATTTTTAGATACAAACATAAAAGTATAATATGTATTTTCTGCAAAGAACCAAGGTTTTTACCTTTGTACTATATACAAGTTATATTTATAATAAATATAACATATATAAATATATGCATATACCTAAAAAGCTTTGGACTTTCCTATGCTATTAACTTAAATAAGGCATTAAACAATAAATACCACACATATTATTTTTATATAAAACAGGACAATATAACCTCATAGTATCCCATTATGATGTATTTTACAAATATTATAGAGATATAGATGCGTACATACATAGAAATCTTTCACCCACTCTAAATATAATAGCAATAACTATATTTACTAATAAAAAAAAAAAATAAAGATCTTAAATAAAATTTTATAAAAAAATTTTTTTTTTGTTTACACTATATCATATTGATAATGATATTATCTTTTAATACTATACGAATTATAATAATAAAAAAAAATGTGACTAGTAGGCCAAAGGCTTACTACAAATAAGCCATCATACTATAATTATTAAAAAAAAAAATTAGTAATTTTTAAAAACTTGACTTAAAACTAACGACACGACCAACAATTGTATTGCGACTCCTAATCCGAGTGTGAATACGAGTGCCATATGAAAGCACTCTATTTATCTAGTAGCACTGTCGGGACTTGGTAAATCGCAACCAGACAAAAGTAAATTCGTATGTACAATAATGTCATAATTACTATATGTATATATTTACAAACTAATTAGAAAAAATTATTTTTTTTCATATCTGATTATTTACAGTTAAATAATTTAGTATATCTTGCCTTAAATAATCATATTTTACAATAATAATCCAATATTTAATTATTGGATTGTTAAAGTTATTAGGCACAAATCAACTGATATAAACCAATCTATCATATTTTGTTATAGTGATGGTTACCTAAAAAAAATATTTTTGTGACTTATATTAGCCTTTGGAGCGTTTTTATATAAACTATGTATTCATTTTTTTTATGACTAATTACAAATAACTATTGTTCTTGTAGCCAAGTAATGAATTTTTCTATAGAAACAGATTCTATTACTATAGGCATAGAACTATGTAAAATACCACATATTTCTGAGCATTGACCATAAAAAGTACCTTCTCTATTAATAAAAACAGATACTTGATTTAATCTACCAGGATATGCATCACATTTAATACCTAGTGAAGGGCAAGCATAAGAATGTATTACATCAGCACCAGTGACCATAAAGCTAACATGAGTTAATTCCGGTATAATCACTCTATTATCCACTTCTAACATTCTAAGTGTACCTTCTTCTAAGTCGGATTCTGGTATCAAATATGAATCAAATTCAATGAATTCATCGTCACTATTTAAAAAATCAGGGTATTGGTAACTTCAGTATCATTGGTGACCTTCTGCTAATACAACCATAGCCGGATCACTAACTTCATCCATTAAATACAATAATTTAAAAGATGGAAAAGCTATAAGTATTAAAATTAAAGCAGGTGTAATCGTTCAAATTAATTCAATTAATGTTCCGTGACTTAAATATTTATTTGCTATAGGCCATTTTTTATTATTAAACTTTATAATTATTGATATTAATATTCAACCTACACTAAATAGTATTATTGAAAGATAAAACATGATATTATCATGAAGTTCCACCAAACCTTCCATTTGGGGTGTAGCACTATCTTGAAAATATAGACCTCAAGGTCTTGGAGCATCACAATACAGAAGTGTAGAAAAAAGATGAATCTCGTTTAAATTAGTTAAACAATACACAATAAATAAAAATAAAACAAGGGAGAATGTTAAGTCTAGGTTAATATTTATATCCTCCTTTAGTAGTTTATTTAAATCTTGTGCTGATTTTGCTGAAGTTTGATATATTTGAGTGTTAGTGTTAGTGTTAGTGTTAGTGTTAGTGTTTTTTTTGCTTGCTAATTCAATTAAACTATTTTCAAGTAAACTTATTAAAGGTACTATAATTAAAAAATGGGAAAAGTATAAAACAGTAGATATCTGTCCAAATTCTATAAATGGTGATTCTACGTGTTTAGCACCTAATTGCATTAATATTAGAAAGTTACCAACAAAAATAAAGAAAGCTGCCTTACTTAAAGGTCTAAATTGTATACCTCTTGATCTAGATAGATCTGTAAAGGGCATTGCTAATAATATTATAATAGCAGAAAACATAGCTATAACACCTAGTAATTTGTTAGGTATAGATCTTAATATAGCATAGAATGGTAAAAGATCAAAAAAAAAAATTAACATAAAAAAAAGCTGATAAACCTTTATCAGTTAATAGCTCATATATATTAACTGGTATCCTTTTTACGTTGTATAGATATAATTTTTATCTTAATACATTAAAACAGCTAAGTTGCATAGTTGTGAAATATATAGCATTATATGTTTTATTAGTCCTATTGCCTTTAAATATTAAAGATAAAGGCATATAATCTTTGGTACCGGCACAAAAAGTTATAAATATATTATACACAGAATAAAAATACTCTTTATAACAATTTGAGCATACACAAGTCTATAGTTAGCAGTATAGGATATTATTGCTTTATAACCATCACCAAGTAATATTGCCATTAATATATGCTTTATATCACTAGATATCATTACGGCAGCTTTTTCATAAGCATAACCAAAACCATGACCATAAGCCGAGGAATTTAAACGTTATAACACCCATTGTATAACGGGCTGCAAATAAGAGTGAGCTAGTAAATATTAAAGTAAAAGTATAAAATATATTATGTTAATTATATAAATATTTCTATATTTATATTCATTATATCACTATAATGTTTGGATTAAATCTTCAATTTAAAATTATTAAAAATAATACTAAAAATCTAGCGTATAATCTCTGAAGATCCTACTAAGATAAATAAATATCCTTTGGTTTCCTGCTGGTAATCTAAATAAACCTAAAATTAACATATCATATTTATTAATCTTATATTGTTAATATCCTTAAAATCCTAATATAAAAATATAAACATATTATTAATTAATAACTTAATTCTAATAGAATTTCCAGCATACGGCTAAATTAAGTGACATCTTTTCTATCACTCCGGAACTATCGCAGGTGGAGTTTGCATTGGATTAGCCATAACGTAGTTTTCGCTATCACCTAGAATATTAGGCATAAAGAAGACAAATAAAGATAAACCTAATATAAATATAAAAATAGTAATTAAATCTTTAAATATAAAGTAAGGGGCAAAAGGTAATCTATCGTAATTACCCGAAACACCTAAAGGATTACCTGAACCTGCTCTGTCATGTAGTACAATTAAATGCATTAAAGCTAATGCAGCTAACACAAAAGGTAAAACAAAATGTAATGCGAAAAATCTATTTAAAGTGGCGTTGTTAACAGAAAACCCACCTCAAATGAACTCAACTATATCTTGTCCTACTCAGGGTATGGCACTCATAAGGTTAGTTATAACTGTTGCACCTCATAAAGACATTTGACCATAGGGTAATACATACAAGTATACTTAATATAAATTGTAAGTTATTTATAAAAAGCTAGAATAACTTTGAATTCGTTTATTCTATTAGTCTATAACAACTAAATATCCCGACTGTGCATTAAGCATCATTGCAGACACCCATTAGTGACCCAGTCTGTAGCGGTCATCAAGATAACCGACGATCTCTAGATTAATATTCTAATATAGTTAACTTTACACTATAAAACAATATTAAAAGCTCTTTGATCGTTCCACTAATATCGCCAAAGAAAATTGTTTCTTCAATATCCCTGTCGGGCTATTCCACTTTAAATTTTAATTTTCTCTTGAGATTGCATAAAATTTTTTACTAATGGGACTATGATTTAAATTAAACAACAATTGAATAAACAACAATTCAATATGTAAAAAAAAGGACAACTAAATAAACAAGGGTCGGCTAAAGTAGTTAACTTTATTTTGTTAAAAATTGAACAATTCAACGTCTTTTTAATATATTTTTAGGAGTATTCATAGCTCTTGTTATAGTTTTTACGCTACACCTTAAAGACTCAGCTGCTGCTGTTATACTAGGGTATTCGCCATACACAGTTTTATTTAAATTATAAACTATCATAGGTTTAGATGATTTTAGCATATAAGCTAAACCCTCTTTGGAATATATAGGTTTTTTACGAATTAAAGCAGCTGCTCTCATGTTTGCCTTAACCTCCTCACTCAAAGATTTACTTCTATTTAAATCACCTATTCTTAAACGACGTCTTAAACTGAAATTTTCTACCATTTTTATTCTAGTTATTTCAGAGTGTTTGTAACCAAAAGTGTTTCCAGCTTCAGTCACTATATTATAATCAGGTAATAAAGATTTTATATAATAATCCTCTAAATCCAACAATTTTTTATTGTTTTCTTTAGTAACAACTTCAGGAAATACTTGTAATATCATAAAAGCGAAATTGTCTATTTTATACTTTCTTACTGCTGCTTTAACTATCTTACTACCTGAAAAATTAAATAAATGCTTACGGAATCTAGCATTGAATTTATTTGTAGAAGCAGATCCTACATAACAGCTTAAAGTAGTTTTATTTAAAATTAGATATACGCCTGCTATATTTCTAGTATCGTTTAATACTTTATTTTGAATAGACTTTTCACATAAATTTTCATATATGTAGACGGGTTTAAGGTTATTATTCTTCAAAAAGTCAATAACATCTTTAGAATATTGTTGTACTGAATTATAATCAGATTCTTTCGGCTTTATACTTCATGATCTAGAAAAAGTAGAAAAACGTCTTACACTACATTTAGAAAAGGGTGTATATTTATGAAAAGTATTATCCATTTCGCATGAATATATAGATATAACTTTTAGAAGTATAATACAAATAATTTTATCTAGATATAATGCTACTTTTATCACTTTAAATAATTCTTTATTGTTCTTGTTGTTTTTTTTTAACTTAAACCATTTTGGGCTACGTATATAACCCAAGAATGCTGTAGCGATCATTAATATAAAAATAACTGTACCTATTGTTCATACTAATGTTCTAGGGGCTCTGTATGATCCATAGTATAGTCCTCTACCTATATGTAAATACACTAAAAAAAAAAAAGCAGATGCCGTATTTGAATGTAAATAACGTATTAACCATCCGTTGTTCACATCTCTCATGATCTATTTGTCTATTGCCTTATCTGTAGGACAGCCATTCAGATGTTTACATATTTATCACTTAGTAGACGATAAAGGGTTAGATGTAAAAATATATTTTGATTTATATAATCTATTTGTATCTAAGTATCTATTACATGTATTACTTGTTGATTTTAATCCTAGCGCTTTATGTGCGTTACTATAAGAATTAAAAGGAGAACCTTTTATTAATTTACCGTTTTCATATATATATAGTTTTTGGTAAATCAGACTTATTTTCTAATCTAAATTTTCTTACATTATCTACACGAGGTATATTATCTTCTATATTAAAAGGAGAATTTATTAAAAATATTGCTATATATCTATTAAATATATCTACTTTTATTGTATATAAATTCTCTATATATACTGTACTATATCTTTTATCTTTTATTTATAACATTAGATATATCAATAAATAATTTTATACCTCCTGGTAGATAATAATAACCGTGTATTTTTAACATTAATGCTATTCTTCATAACTTAAAATCCATTACTTTTTGTGTATACGTTTTATAATAATCTATTAAAGGTAATATATAGTAGTAAAGAGCATCTACGCTAAAAACAACTAATGATATTACATTTGTTTTTTTATTAATTGTACTTACTACATTTAAAGGTAATATTTTACTATATTATAATATAAAATTATATTATAAGGATGTTAAAAAAGCTATTATTGCAGTTAGACTATCTATACTAGTATTTTTTTTAGCTACTTGTAAATACATAGAAGATACTGTTTTTATTCCGAAGGTACCTTCACCTTCAATAAATCCTATAAATCAATCAGGATTTACATTAATTTGAGAATTTATATAAATACTTATGAATATTTCTCTTTGAGAATTAATACCATTTTTTTTTATTTTAGAGATATTATTATCTATTTATCGGCATCGGATAGATTTTTTTTTATTTTTTATTTCAATAGCTTGATAAAAATCTTTAAAATCTAATCTTTTACTAGTAAGTAAAGGAAATTGAATAAAAATAGGACACATTACATCTTTTATTTATGTAAAATTTTGTACAACAAAACAACGTTTATTTCTACTTTTTTCAATTGGTACATTACCTACATTTAATTTAGATTTTAGAATATTTAAATATTCAAGATTATCTATATGCATAGATATTTTAAATATAAATCTAATATAGCCTCTATCTAAGCTAATTAAAAAATAACCTTCTGCATCGGTAAATCCGACAAATCATTTTAAAAAAGAATAATATTCTTTTTCCGAGCTATTTGGTTTTATCTCTTTATCTCCACTTTTACTCATAGGTGTAGAGTTTACTGACTCATAACTCGATGAAGTAGTAGATAATTTATAAAATCCCAATCTAAAGTGCATCTTTAATACTTTAATAATTAATATTATTATAAATATAATTAATAAAGTTAATAGGCTATTTACCTTAAACTATTGATTTTTCAACCAAAACTGGACTATCTCATCATAATGTCAAGCGTATAGTCTCTGGGGATCCTACTCATAATTATTTTATTAATTATTTTGGTTTCCTGCTGATTGTCCATTGTTACATATTTAAAAATTTTACGTGGTTTAAACGTATTTAAAAATTTAGGAGTTTCCAGCATATAGCTTGATTTAATGAACACATCATGATTTAGTATGCTCAACTGAATTAAACGCTTCTGAAATAGTAGGACTATAATGCATTGCTAAAGTAACACCTGTTACTATTTGTATAATTAAACAAAAGGATAATAAAGAACCAAAATTTCATAAGTAACTTAGATTTGATGGTTGTGGAGAATCGATTACATAAGAATTAACTAGTTTTAATAAAGGATGGCTTTTGAATATTCTCACTTTTTTGTAAATTATATATTATTTGTTTTATAGTTAAAAGTAATTTAAGTAATTACTATAGCTTTAAATATATTAAAGCAAATATATTAAATGGTATTTGGCTATTATTGTTTTAAAATTATTTTAGGGGCTTATATCAGCCATTTTTTAGAATGTAAAACATTAACTATTGTTATTGTTACAGAGAGTTCTAGATTAAATACTAATCTTATAATGTATATGTAGATAGACATACTTAAAGAGGCACAGACTGTAGTGGCTACATACTACATGTATGTTTGGTTCCATAAAAAAAACACTTGGAGTGTTAGTCGGAATACTATCGACCAAGGATTGTCATGCAATTGAGAGTGCAAAGCACTCGATTTATTTAGTAGCATTGGCGGAACACCGGAAATGGTGTTTCCGGTGTTTCCCCTTCAAAAAAAAAAAAAATTAAAAAGCAAATGTACAGTGATATCATGATAAGCTTTATTTAGCCCAATACCTTTATTAAAAGGTATATAAATATAAATGTATAAATATATAGTTAGGTTTTTTAAGCATAAAAAAAAAATATTTTAGTCACAGATACTAGAGTTTTGCTTTAGTTCATGCTACTTTTTAGTACTCATTAATCATCTAAAAAAAAATAAAATTAGACACTTTAGGTTCGGTATTAATAGTATATTTTTGAAAAAAGTTAAGATGGTTATCATAACTTGGTTCTTTTATTATAGCTATCTAATTAATAGACAACCTATGTAAATGAGTAAGCAATTTTTTACCTACCTCTCGGTTCTCGGAAACAATACTAACGAATTGTTTTACACTAGTAATATGACCAAATACCGATGTGATACATCCCAACTCATGTTTAATTTGTTTAAATACAGGTAATAAGTGTGGGTTATCTTTGAGGTACTGAGTTTGTATTTATTCCACGTTACGTAGCGTTGTACCTATGATAAAAATATAATGGACCATATATGTGTTAATGCATCACTTGTTCCAAATTCTCATTCATGTATTCAACACCGGCATACGTACGATCAAGATTATCTAAAAGATCTACTGGTTTATTTATCATAGTTATAGGCTCAAGCATATCAGGAGTAAGATGATCTGCGGAATACATCGTTTTGATTATAAGAGAAGCAACAAATATCCCTTCTGAAACTATCTGATGTAAAACAAAGGCTAATTCATTAGGACCCATTGACTCTTTTAGAACCATAAGAGTTGTCTCAAAAGACGACTGTATAGGTAAACTTATAAATGCATGAGGCTTAGGTGGACTATTTAAACATCATTCTAAAGAGTTATACGCTCTAGTTAAAAGACTTTGTAAAGTATCAACATTAAATGGAACTGTTAATCAAGGATATCTTGATGTAGCATTACCTTCAACTAATTGCACATACAAGATATGTAAGAATAATAAAGTAGCTCCCACACTTATAATAGATCCCAAACTACTTATTAGGTTTCAACCCGCAAAAGCGTCAGGATAGTCACTTACTCTTCTAGGCATTCCTTGTAGCAATTTATTTATAACAATCGTTTATATTAATTAAGAGTAAAATAAGAAGTTTTTATAAACTTTACCAGTGTTTAAGTACTTTTTAATGGTATCACTAGCAATATTTAAGTCTTTTACAGCATATTAATACTATTATATGATCTAATTAGTTCTTTTGTTTAAGGGTTATATAAATATACTTAGCTATACTTATTATAGCTAAAGTTTCTGGGATTTTTTTTTTTACCAAACATAGGATTATTAGCTCCTGATTTATCTTTATTGATTTGTTCTATAAATTATTTGGATTATCTTTATTAAACATAGGGTTTAATTCTCCTAACTTAGAAACACGCATTTTTTCTTTAGTTTTTTCACTATGCTTCTTTAATCAAAAAGGATTTAATTAACCTTAAAATAATTTACTAAGTTTTATTTTAGTTAGTTCAGATACTGCTTTATCTTTTCTAAATTCAGCTATTAGTTTTTTTAGAAGCCTCGGAATGTTTAAATCCAATAGATGAACCAGCTACTGGATTTAAATTTAACTTAGGCATATATAAGTCTATGTAATACTGTTCTTTACTAATTATATTTGACTAGGATTGTAATTCTTATTTACCTAATATTTCCAAAATAACAAGAACAAAGTTATTGTGCCCATATTTTAATATAGAATTAGATATATATCTCTAATCTATTAATCGATAAGGAAAATAGTAATTAGCTATTCTCTTACTTAAATCATAGGCACTTCCTATATATTGTTTACCATTTATTTAATTATGTATAATATATATTCCACTCAAATCTTTATAGTTAGATAAAATTGTGGTTTTATTTATAAAACTATATGTACTAACAGGCTTTGACTTTATATTGTGAACATATAAAGGATGTAATTTTTTTTTTAATCATACTGATGATCAATGATAATTAAATTATCATTTTCTATTTACTTTTAAATTGCAGTTTCTTCTTCTTCTTCTTGTTCTTCTTCTTCTTCTTTTTTATCTTTTTTAGGATCTTTATTAGATCCACTATTATTATAAAAGGATGTATTATAAAGACATAAATGTCTATTTTTAGCTTTTAATTTAATTACTAAAAAATAAATAAAAAATATTTCTATTTTAAATTGGACTATATCATAATTCTATTTGTATTTTTAGAATTTATCGCGTTTAGTCTCTGAAGAATAAACTTCTAACTCTGGTTAAGCTATTAATTTGGTTTCCTGCTGATTGTCCTTATAATTATTATAAAATAAAGGAATTTCCAGCATATAGCGATATACATGTTTAAAACTTATGTTTAAAACAGGGCCTACTTGACCTAAGAAATGTTGCGGGAAAAAAGTAACATTAACTCCTAAAAATAAGACTCAGAAATGTATTATACCTCATGATATTTTAAAATTAAGACCTAAAATTTTAGGTATTCAAAAATATCAAGCACTGTATAGTGCAAATACTGCACCCATACTTAATACATAGTGGAAATGAGCTACGACGTAATACGTATCGTGGAATGCAATATCAAGTGAAGCATTTGCTAAAACAACTCCACTAAGTCCCCCAACAGTGAACATAAACACAAATCCTAATGCAAAAAGCATAGGTGGTGTTAATTGAAGAGATCCACCGTAACAGGTAGCTAATCAACTGAATATTTTAATACCAGTAGGTACAGCTATAATTAATGTAGCGGCTGTAAAGTAGGCTCTCGTATCGACGTCTAAGCCTACACTATACATGTGATGCAAAATTGTTAGCAGATATTTCTCATATCTACCCGCTTAGCTAGATAGCTAAGTGCTTCTTTCACAAGAAGAATCGGACTATATCTTCATCTTTCAATAAATAGCTCTAAGGGTGCGCAGAGCCTGTTTTATTTGCCACACTATTATTAATATTAATCTGTTTCTGTAATACTCTTACCTGGGCTAATACTTCTTCAGTAATATCTAATTTATTACAAACAATATTATGAATGGTTGACCATTTATCGAAAGAAAGAGCCTTCTTAGTAAGTAATGGAAATACTTTATAATAAGATATTACATCATTCATTGATTTAAACCCCGTGGCTGTGTATCGGTACACTCCATCAGTTGCGGATCTAAGAGTTACTTTACCAAATCCAAATAAGTCTCGTATGATCTGTAGGATATAATCATCCTTCTCATCAAGTATATACCTTATTTTTATAACGTGACCTAATGCGTATCTTGTGTTTGATGTAATGGATACATTAAAACATCCTTTAGCATCGGTGAACCCAGATAATCAAGCATCTTCTAATGTTACTGAAACAGCATTATTAATTAATAGAATTGTATTTGCTCCAAACCTATTATTTATAGCTTTAATTCACAATGTTAATTGTTGAATTCTGTGACTAAGAGCCATATTACCATTAAATAAAATAGCTAATAAAATAATATGTGAAGTATTATCTACACTTCATCTGTAAAAGTCATTTTTTTTACCATTTGTCCCTTGTGGAAAATGCTTAACAGTACCAATCCCTAACGTATTATGGATGTAGTATAGGATAGCACTTTCCTTTTGAGTAAGAACAAACCGTACTCTTGTACCATTTGCATAAGTTTGAATGGCTCCATCTCCTTCTACAAATCCAATAAATCAAGTTAATCAATTATAGGATATATATTGCGCATCCTTTCCAAATAGCGTATTATAATACTGATGGAATGCTGAAAAATTGAAAGATGTTTCGCGTATAGTCTCTGAGGCATTCTGTGTTTTACTATTTGATAAGTATAGGGACAGATTGCCTGCTGATTTGGTATAGCTAATTGAATTTTTACTATTCAAAGTACCAATTAGCACTAAACCGTTCCAGCATATAGCAAAATAAATTATATAAATCCCCATATCACTAAGGGGCGAAGCCGAAACATGACTTCACACTACAAAACCTAGTACTCCTATAGACATAATAGCATAAACCATACCAAGATAACCAAATACGCTCTTGTTGGAGCTAGCAGATATGGTTGTACTTATAACACCGAAACCTGGTATAATAAGTATATAGCAATTGTTTTGATTAATCGAATAATAAAGTTATATTTATTCTAAACTAATACTCAAGAACTTAACATTCTTGTTAGGACTTTATCTTAAATTACAGTTTTATCATTAAACCTATTGATAGTATTTTTAAGTTTTAAAATTTTTGCAAAACCAGTATGACTTAAATGATTTTTTTTTTGAATAATTACATACGATTTTCTTCACTTTAGATAATTAATGTATTTGCTAGACAATAGATTATAATGATCAAAATAGTTAATAACATTTTTAGCTGAGCCAAAACTAGTTGAACCATAATAGTAAGTATCTTGATCTATTCTAAAACCAATATTTCCACCTAAGAAATTTTTTATTAAAATCAAAAGATAGTTTTCCTTTTGATCTATTTGATAGTTTAGTCTAACTTCCGTCTTGTTATTACGAGATATTAATTTAATTTGAAAACTAGCATCTGCGTCAGAAAAACCGGCTAATCAAAGGTTTTTTAAATCGTCACTTGTATTTAACTTTAAACTAACTATTCTATTAAAATCTAAGTATTTTATATTATTAAGAATATTTTTATTTATTTGTTTAAATTTATTTTTTGATCTTAGTTTACCATTAATTAAGTTAATTACTATTTCTAAGCCTTTTTTGGCTGCTATTACTAAAATTACAGCATTATTGTTTTTAACTTTGTATACACTACCATAACCTATTTGTTTTTTAACAAAATAAGCTAAAGATATATCTAATGAATTAAACGTAATTACCAATTGTTGTTTACTGCTAAAATGACCATCTCCGTCAATTAAACCAGCTAGATAATGACCCAATTCAGTATCATTTCTTGGTTTAATATGGGTAGGAACATGATTAGATATTTGTTTAATATTTTCAACTGTAATTTTGTTGCATAAAGTCTCTGAGGTTCCGATTTTACTACTAAAAAATAATATATGTTTATTTAGATGATTTAATAGTAAACCGTTACCTACTGATTTACTTCATTGTTTTAACTTTTTCACTATATCACTAAGGATTGAGTATTTAAAACCGTTGGAAGTAGTCCCAGAATATAGCAACATTAAGAGGCCTATATATTTAACCTCTGGATGCAAAAAAAAAATATATTAATATAATACACTAAAGCAATTTAAATATATGCTTAAGGTCTATTTCTTTTTATATGAAGAAACATCTGATGTATATAATCAGCATGAATTTGATTATTCAATCTTCATCTTATAATTCTAATCTCATATACACCATTTATTTTTTCCGTTTCAACCTTAACATCATTATCTTCAAATCAAGCAATTTTGTGGTTACTTAAGTTTAATGAAACATAATTAGTATATAAAGGTGATATATGCTTTTCATACCTTAAAACATAAAACTAAAAAAACAAATTTATAAACCTATTTGAACAATGGTTCAAAGTCTACCATTACTTTGTTTAGCTTAATCAGCCCACCCCATAATTGGCCCATAGCATTCATTAAAGCAACTTTATAATCTATAAAAGCTAAAGGTCTTTTAACTTAAACCAAAAGATAGGGAGTAGTTTGACCATATGATCTAGAAAAAGGGTCACTAAGATTTACTTATTCTACAGCATAATATGGATAATTACCTTCACCCACATCTTGTTTTGGAGCAATACACCAATCTTATTCATATATGAAATAATGTGCAAGAAGTGGACTTGTAATTTTAAATATTTCATATCCATATGGTCAATAGCCACCTTTAATTTTTAAACTTATATTAAATATTAGTGCCCTCAATAAACCATGTTCAAAATATAATTCTTCATTAGTAGGTAAAATTACACTACAATAGTAAGCTTAGTAGTATAAACAGGTGAATTATATTTTTATATTTGAACTTATAGAGTATGATTTACCGATATTAAACAAATTTAAATGTAATAAAGTTAGAGTTGCGTATATATTAATTATTGCTGTAAATATTAAATGCAAGATTAGCAAATTAAGAATTTTTTTTTTTGGACTATATCATCATCAATATGGAGTTAGTTTCATTTACGGTTAAAATTAATCCAATCTTTGTTTAGTACTGTACCCTTTGAAGCTTTATAAGCTTTTAGTTCTACTAGACGGTAGTACTCCTTAATCAAAAATAAACGGTTACGCTTAATAGATTGAGGTTGACATACCTTAGTATACTCAAGGAAGGCTGCAACATTAGGCTCTGATTCAACACTTCATTTATAATAACCATTATGTGCTTTATAAAAATATATAGCACCACCAAAATAAGTTATAAAATGGATTACATCAACATATCGTTTGTTAGTTACTGACAGAGTTAATAGAGGTTGATTATTATTACCTTTAAAATAATAACCTATGGTACCATCAGCATCAAAAAAACCAGAAAACCAACCATGCTTATTGTGTAAAGTATCAGGGGCTAATAGTTGCATATCTAGTACAGCACATACATGATTAAGTTGAACTAATCGACTACTATGTCTAATGTAGCCATTTACACGGTTTATTAAATTGATCATGGATGAACGGTTGTGTAAACGTCAACGAATAGCCTGAACACCTGAGCGGGGTTTAATAGAACCGCCTAGTTTATTCTGGATAATACGTAGCATACGTTCATCTGCAAGGGCAACAGTAATTTCACAACTACAATATCCTGCATTGCTAACTTGCATACTTCCATCACCATCAATAATACCCGCTAACCATTGATTAAAATGAGTTTCTTTTAAACCAAAAGATGTTGCGCGTGTAGTCTCTGAGGTTCCTACTAAATTAGAAGAATAACTTCTTTTATTGGTTACCGGCTGATTCCACTTACGAGTCAGTGGGATTTTTACTAATACGGCTAATGTAAAAACTAGACTTATACTATTAGTACCCTTAAACTCTAGATGGTTCCAGCATATAGCGCAATTCTTATTTAGGATTTCGCCTAAAAAGGGCCATCCTTGACCAAAAAATCCATTTCTTCAAATTTAATTTACCATCAACAAAGCTGATGCTCTAGTATTAAATCCAGGTACCGGTAGCATAAACTCCGGGCTTGTGCATTCTCTTGCTTTAGATCAAGATAATGGAAGAAACCGACTGTACATTAAGCATCATTTCAGACACCTACCAGTGAACCAGTCTGTAGCGGTCACTTAAATAACCGACGGTCTTTAAATGAGAAATTTATTGACCGTTAACACTAGTATCGCTAATATTTATACTAACTTTTCCTTATACCATCAGCAAAGCTGAAGATAGGTTATAACTTATAAACTATTATATAAGTTTTTAACTTAAGAGTTGCAAGTAGTAATAACTAAACATTAACTAAATCTCTGGTATATTGATATATCAACATTTACTCTTTCAGATCTTATATCTTTTTACATCTGTCTTTAGAGTTTCATAACTTATCATTTTTATACGTTAAACCATGACTTTTTTTCCACTATAGTTTAAACAATATTATATTTATTTATCATTCTTGCTTTTTCAATCATTTCCAATCTTTTTGATTTGTTTAGATGACACTTATCACCAAGATCATTATAGACTTGTTTTCACAAAATATAAGACATAGATTTTTTAGTATACAAAGTAAATTTGTCAAAATAAGGAAAAACTTTTTTACAATTTTTAACTCCACCTATACGGTATTCATATACATTTTCTACAGCATGCTTTGAAACTATACCGCCTTTAAATAACAAACAAATATGTTCTAATATCTTAATATTAATTTCTCCTTTTTGTGCTATATTAAAATTAAAATTATATCCTTTTTTTTCACTGATAGAACAAGTAAAACAGCCTTCTCCGTCTGTAAAACCTGCCAATCAACTGTTATCTAAGCTAGGTAAAATAAACATATTTTTAGTTACCACGGTATCTAATCTAATTTTACCTTTAGTAACTCAGCTATTAAATCCTTTAATGAAATTATTAAATTTTTCCTGTCTACTTGGTAGAACAATGTTACCATTTAACATACTAATTAAAATATCTATTTCTCTTTTACTTTGTGTTACATATCTACTAGTATTTACAGACTGAGCTATAACTTTACCAAAACCTAAAGTTTCTTGTATAAATTGTAAAACCTTAATATCACTTGTACTTTGTGTAATGACAAAAGCTAAATCACCTCTATTATTTACGATAAAAGATCCTTCACCCTCAGTAAATCCAATAAATCATGTTAAAAATTTATTTGAAGGATAAGATTTATTAGGCAAGTAAGCTTTATGCTTTATATAAAATAAAGAAAAATCAAAGTTATTATTTAAATAAGAAAATTTAACTTTAGATACTAATTTATTACTATGCACTGAATTAATACTAAAAATTGTAACTATTATTAAAAGAAAAACACCAAATAAATAACATTCTTTAAATATACCTATCGAGAAAAGATGTTGATATAAAATGGGATCACCACCACCAGCTGTTTCGAAGAATGATGTATTAAAATTTCTATCGGTTAAAATCATTGTGATAGCACCGGCTAAGACAGGCAATGATAATAATAATAATACAGCTGTAGTAACAACAGCTCATCCAAATAAAGCTAGCTTATGTAATCTTATACCCGGACTTCTCATATTTAATATTGTAGTTATGAAATTCATAGCTCCTAATAAACTACTTATACCCGCTAGATGTAAAGAAAAAATAGCTAAATCTACACTGGGTCCACTATGACTTTGTATTCCTGATAAAGGTGGGTAAAGAGTTCAACCTGTACCAGCTCCATTTTCTATACCAGAAGCAAACAGAAATAATATTAAACTAGGAGGCAATAATCAAAAACTTATATTATTAAGTCTAGGGTATACCATGTCTGGACCCCCTACTATTAATGGTAATAGAAAATTACCAAAACCACCTATCATAGCTGGCATGACCATGAAAAAAATCATTACTATTGCATGTGCAGTTATTATACTGTTATATAACTGATTGTCTGCTATAAATTGTACTCCGGGTCCTGATAGTTCTAATCTGATTAATACTGAAAAAGCAGTTCCTACTAAACCAGATAATAAAGCGACGATTAGATATAATGTTCCTATATCTTTAGCATTTGAAGATCATAATCACCTTTCTATTCAATTAGATAACGAATTGTAGCCAGGTATGTAATTATTTAATCTTTGTCTAATATTCTCAACAAAATCATACTTATACATATAAAACAAACTTGATTAATCCCATAGTACATATTTAGAGCATCATTTTAATTTCAATTTTAATTAATTATTAAATTATTTAATATACAGATAATAATATATTTAAAGGGTTTATCCTAATAAATATGATATATTATTTGGTTTAATGTAAAAAGAAAGAATAGGTCATCATGTTAAGATGTTATACATGGGGGGGGTTATATTATTAATTATAGTTAAAAAGCAAAAAAAAAACAAAGTACCAACCCTACTATACATCGTAAATACCAACCCTACTATCCATCACCTACAGTTTAAGACCCTTACTTATACCTTAAATTAAATAAAGTGTTTTCTTAAACAGATATGCTAAATTGGAATAGGAAAACTGATATTTAGATTACAATAGGAAAATTGGTACTTAGGAATACGGATTTATGTTATATATATATGGTATCCATACTACTCGTCGGTATTATTAATGAACGTCGGTTTCGCTTTACCCTCAGAAATAAAGGATATTGCCTCAGTGGGGGTTGGACTTACACCTCCAAAGGTTAAATCCTTAGGACACAATAAAAAATATTAAAGAAGGTTAGTTAAATATATGATAGGGTTTTAAGCAAAAATGCCAAAAAAATAACATATTAAAAAGTGTATTTTTTATTTTATGTAAACAACTTTAGTATTTTAATTAAACGCTTACTTTGTAAAAAATAAAGTTTTATTAACATAGGTATTATACTATAACACTATCCAATACATTATATATATTTTAATTTTTTTTTTATAATAATAAATAATAAGTAGTTATATAAATACTATATAAATTTTTTTTATATTTATTTTTTAATAATAGTTTTATACAAAAATATACTAATATTATACCAAATATTTATGACTCCCTTGTTTATATGTTATTTATATTATACTGTTTTCTATTACTTTATCTGTATATTGATAAGGGTGCTTATTAACAAAGACCAAAAGCAATTAGAAAAGAGAAACATTACTAGGTATAATCTCAAAACTGTAAAGGATACAAGGTACTAGTATTATAAAACCAATAATGATAGGAAGTAATACAGTTCAACAGAATGACATTAGTTGGTCAAATCTTATACGGGGAAAGGATGCACGTGCTCAGACAAAAACAAAAAACATTATACTAGTTTTTACTCCTAATATTAAACCATATAAGATTCCTTCAAACATAGGATCATTTAAAGTATCAAAAATATCAAATACAGTTCATAATACAGAAATGTATAAATAGAAATCCAAAGTTTGTATTGAATCTATTACATCAAATAAAACAAATAACATTATATCAGAACTAAACAGGTAACCACCTAGAAATAATATACTCATTAAGGTACATATAAGAACAATGCTAGCATATTCAGCGAGAAAGAAAAATACAAAAATAACTGCAGCATGTTCTGTCATAAAACCACTAACAAGTTCTGATTCCGTTTTATATATATCAATAATCTATAGTCTATTGATTATTTACTATAAAACGATATATTTTATTATAAATAAGGCCTAAATTAAAATACTTACCAACTGTTACTCTAGATATATTTAAATGTTTAGCTTATTAAACATTAATTTTAAATCTTAAAATTAATATATCATTTAAATCATAATACCTACCATTTAAGATGTTTACTAATTTTATCACTTATGCTTTTTTTAGCAACCTAACTATGATGTTTATCAAACATATGGTTTAGCTTACCTGGTTTACTAATTAATTTACGTATGTCATGACTATGTGTTTTACCATACATAGATTAATTAGATTTAATTTAAAATATTTTTAACTATTTTAATTTAGCTTAATAAGTGTGTTTATAACCACTAAGACTTGTTTCCGTTTTAATAAAATTTTATTTTTTAACCAATTAATAAAATTTTTTTATAGCTTGTTTCCAAGTCAGTAAAAGTATTTTTACTAACAACTTTACTATGGTTTGAAAAATATTCATAAATACAAAAATTAAATTTATCTAAGCCATATTTTGTTATAGCATTATGTAATGCTATATTTGATTTTTTGTTAGAAAGATGTTCAATAAGTCTTATCTATAAATATTTAGCACTACCAATATAACGTTAATTATTAACAGTATTAACAAAACAATAAATACCTGCTTTATTTTTTAATAGTTATCTAAAAGATAAAATTGTATCATTATCATATAATTTATAAAAAAACTTTAATAGGCACAGGTAAAGATGAGACAAGGGTAAAGATGAATAATAGTAACTTATTTTTGTAGGTATTAAATTTATATATATTGTCTTATTTTTATTATATAAATAAGGTATATATTTAACACCTATATATTATTCTCATATTTACATACAAGTTGGACTATATCTTATTAAACACAAATATTATATAATGTGCTTAATGACCGCATATAGTCTCTGAAGATCCTACTAAGATATTTTACTATCCTTTGGTTTCTTGCTGATTGTCCTATATGCTAAATAAATAGGAGTTTACAGCATACAGCGATCTTTTACGAGACCAAATCATACTATGTTTAGTAAATAGCCTCTGCTAGATCAAAAGGTGCTCTATTTGTTTCTGCTATTGATCCAATCAGGAAAATTATAAAAATAGGTAGTAACGGTATTATATACCAAACGGCTCTTTGGGATTCTATATTTACAGTTAAATTAAGACTACCTGTTAATAATATAACCAGTAAAACAGCTGAACTTAAAATAAGTTCATAACTAATTAATTGAGCTGTGCTTCTAAGTGATCCTAAAAACGCATATTTTGAATTAGCACTTCATCCAGCTAATAATACACCGTAAGTAGATAGTGAAGATACAGCTAATATATAAAGTATACCTAAGTTAAAGTCTAATAAGGCCAAACCAGGGCCAAATGGTATAACAGCATATCCCAACAATGAAAAATTTAAAGTAATAATTGGACCAAGAAAAAAAAGAATTATATTTGCTTGGGTTGGTGATATATATTCTTTTAATAAAAGTTTTAAAGCATCAGCAAATGCTTGTAATAAACCATAGTATCCTACAATGTTAGGACCTAGTCTTCTTTGCATACTTGCCATGGTTTTTCTTTCCGCTATTGTTACAAACGCTACACCT